GCCTTAGCGGCCAATCCTTATGAATGAACCCTGACATGGTTAATATCCCGAATATCTTGAAAGCTGTATGCCTTGAGAAAGGCTTGTACAGTTTGGGAAGAGACTTTTACTCTCCATTTTGGAGACATTATGGGAGTCCACTTCAACCAAAATTCCTTTAGGAACGTCTGTACATAACATAGAACTGACACCTGGTAAGGGTGGACAATTAGTTAGAGCCGCGGGTGCTGCGGCAAGAGTTGTAGCAAAGGAAGGTGGACTAGCTACGGTAAGATTACCCTCCGGAGAAGTTCGTTTGATCAATCAGGATTGCCTAGCAACGATTGGACAAGTGGGAAACATTGATGCCAATAACCGAACCTTGGGGAGAGCTGGATCCAAACGCTGGTTGGGCAAACGTCCTCGTGTGAGGGGCGTCGCTATGAATCCTGTCGACCATCCTCATGGAGGTGGGGAAGGCAGGGCCCCAGTTGGTAGGAAGAAACCGTTAACTCCTTGGGGTCGCGTTGCACTCGGTGGACGGAATCGAGAAAAAAACAAATACAGCAATATATTCATCCTTCGACGACGTGGTAGTAACTGAGAGGGATGTAGGAGTAGGAATAGGAGATTATTAAACGTGACACGTTCATTAAAAAAGGGTCCTTTCGTAGCCGATCATTCATTGAAAAAGATTGGTAATCTCAACGCAAGAGGAGAGAGGGAAATAATAGTAACTTGGTCCCGTGCTTCTGCAATAGTTCCATCAATGATTGGTCATACAATTGCCGTTTACAACGGGCAAGAGCATTTACCTATTTATGTAACGGATCGTATGGTGGGACACAAACTAGGAGAATTTGCACTTACTCGGAATTATCGGGGACATGCAAAGAATGATGGAAAGTCTCGTAGATAGTTGATGAGTGGGGAGGAATATCTAGTGGAAAGCATTGAAGATATGGGAAAAGAAGTACGAGCTGTGGCTAGGTATGTAGATATATCGGCTTGCAAAGCACGCAGAGTTATCAATCAAATCCGTGGCCGTTCATACGAAGAGGCGCTTATAGTACTGGAGTTCATGCCCTTTCGGGCATGCTATCCAGTATTACAATTAATATCTTCCGCAGCTGCAAATGCTAGTCACAATTATGGATTAGGCAAAACCGATCTTTTTATTAGCGAAGCAAAAGTAGATGAAGGTTCCGCGGCTCGGAGATTCCGACCCAGAGCTAGAGGGCGCGCTTTTCAAATACGCAAACCTACATGTCATATAACGATTGCCATGAGGGTGAAATTAGCAGTACTTACAAAAGGATCTGGTACTTGAAAGGTGGTTTGTTGGAGAGGGAGAAATGTATGGGACATAAAATCCATCCACTTGGTTTCCGACTCGGTGTGACTCAAAATCATTGTTCTCATTGGTTTGCACGACCAAAGTATTATTCAGAATTTATTGCGGGAGATAGAAAAATACGTGATTTCATAGATAAATATGTAAGGGAGAATTTGAGAGGTTCGTTCAGTTACGGGGGGATCACGCGTATTGAAATCCAGAGAAAAACAGATTTGCTCCGTATCAAAATACATACCGGTTTTCCAAATTTGTTTATGGAAGATCATGGTTTGGGAATTGATCAGTTAAAAGCAAATCTACAGAATGCTTTGAATTATAAGGAGCAGAAACTTCATCTAACTCTGGAAGAGATTGATAAACCTTATGGGGAACCTAAAATAATAGCAGAGCATATTGCACTCCAATTAGAGGATCGAGTGGCTTTTCGCAGAGCAGTGAAGAAAGCCATCGAATTAGCTGGAGGAGCGAATAATAAAGGGATCAAGATTCAAGTAGCAGGACGTCTCGATGGGAATGAAATTGCTCGTGTTGAGTGGACGAGAGAAGGTAGGGTTCCCTCACAAACGATTAGAGCTCGCATTCGTTATTGTTGCTATTCAGCCCGAACCATTTATGGAGTCTTGGGAATAAAGGTTTGGGTTTTACACGACGACGAATAAATACTTTTATGTAGAGATTAAACAATACGGTATTCAAGTTATGGTTGTAGTAACACCATAGTCCCATTTCATATCCACATAGCAGTATGATAATAAAATTTTGATTAGTAAGTGCTATGCTTGGTGTGCGACCCGTTCGAATGAAGTCTTTCGTAAGGACTAGGATAAATATTTATTACCAATAAGTCCGTGATAAGACACTAGAGCCCATTGCACCTTATGAATAGGATCAAAAGGTTGACTACAAAATATAGTAGCATTAACTTTAAAAATTCTCCCAAGATGGAAAATTAAAATCCCCTCTGTGAAGCGGAAGTTTATTGACAGGTATTGAATGAGGGATTAGTTCATTCTTATAGTAACGTATGGTTAGGAACCTAATCCTCCAGGGGTGGTGTAACGATGCGAGTAAAAACCTGATTGGGGGATTGCCACCGGAAAGGGAAGGGGTTTGGGTCAAACAGTACCAGCGGTAGCGGCCTTGGTATTGGGAAAAGATCCCCGCCGCAGGGGGGACACCTAAACGTTGTTTCAGAGGGTGCTATGGGAACGGGGAAATCTATCGATTGAGGATTCATATCACTATTTCCAATTCGATAGAAAGGATGGCGGAATAAACCAATTAATTGGTGTGATTAGTACGCATCAAAAGAGTCAATATCCGCCCGTGAGCCTCCCATTAAGGAATCAAAAAAAAAAAAAAAAAATCATCTAATAATTTGATACAAAAGAAATTCTTGTTTCTTTTTGGGTAAGTATGAGGAGAAGGAGTAAATAAAAGTATATCAAAGGTCTCCTTAATCAGAATGTGATTCACGAGGAGCCGGATGAAAGGATACTTTCACGTCCGGTTTCGTATTGGAGGTGAAGTGATAAACTGTCACCGACCATAACCCTAAAAGAACAAAATTTCGTAAGCAACATAGAGGGAGAATGAAAGGGGTATCTACTCGGGGTAATTTAATTTGTTTTGGAAAATTCGCCCTTCAGGCACTAGAACCTTCTTGGATCACAGCCAGACAAATAGAAGCAGGACGAAGAGCTATTACTCGTTACGCCCGTCGCGGTGGTAAGATATGGATACGTATATTCCCCGATAAACCAATTACTGCGAGACCTGCAGAAACACGTATGGGATCGGGTAAGGGATCTCCGGAATACTGGGTGGCTGTTATTAAACCGGGACGGATACTTCATGAGATGAGTGGAGTCTCAGAGAGTGTTGCTAGAGCAGCTATGAGAATAGCTGCCTATAAGATGCCTGTGCGTACCAAATTCATTATTGCTGCAGAATCGATGGATGCGTAGTAATGCGTGTGGAAAGATGAAGCAATATTGGAAGGTAAATCTCTTTCGCTCAGTTCTCACACGACGTTCCAACCACTCGATGGACTCGAGAGAAATAGTATGATTCAAAGGTTTGAAATAAATTTATCTAATAATTTATAGGGATATACGTATATTTATCTTTTCGGAGGAGAATGATTCAACCTCAAAGTTATTTGAATGTAGCAGACAATAGTGGAGCTCGAAAGTTGATGTGTATCCGAGTCTTAGGAACGGGGGACCGTGAATATGCAGATACCGGTGACACTATTATTGCTGTGGTTAGGGAAGCAACACCTAATATGTCTTTAAAAAGATCGGAGGTGGTTCGAGCAGTAATTGTACGTACTTGTAAGGGAGTGAGGCGTAGCAACGGAATGGTGGTACGGTTTGATGATAATGCAGCGGTTGTCACCAACCGAGAAGGAAATCCGAGAGGAACTAGAGTATTCGGTCCAGTCGCTCGAGAATTAAGGAATAATAATTTTGCAAAAATAGTATCATTAGCTCCCGAGGTGCCATGAAGAGATAAATGAAAGAGGTATATAAGAATATATTTAGTAGTAATAACCAAGTCCTTAGAATCCCCTCTTACGTTTGATGAGAGGGGAGGATATATAGCTATATATATATATATATAGCTGTAATATCTGTCTCGATATGGTTATTTGGATATGCACGACTATCTGTGCATCCAAAAAACTTGAAACAAGAAATCGAGTTAATTTATTGATCAAGAGATGGATGGACGGATGCGTGAAGATTATGGGGGTAGGGTGATAGAGAAAGGAAAGGGAAGAGAAAGGAAAAAATATTTATTTATAGAGTGTACATAAGCAATCTGAACTAACGGATACAAATAAATTTTCATGAGTAATGATACCATTGCCAATATGATAACCTCCATAAGAAACGCGAACATGCGAAAGAATGCGAAGGTTCGAGTACCCGCTACCGGTACTAATAAAAGCATTGTAAAAATACTTTTTAGAGAAGGTTTTATCGAGAATGTTGTGGAACAAAAAGAAAATAATAACTCTTTTATAACTCTGACTTTGAGGTATAGAGGTAGAAAGAGAGATCCGTACATAACGGCTCTAAAACGTATTAGTAAACCTGGATTAAGAATATATTTGAATCATCGGGAGGTTCCCGAGGTATTGGGTGGAATGGGGATTATAATTATCTCAACACCCTTTGGAATCATGACAGATTGTGAGGCTAGGCAGAAACGAATTGGGGGAGAAATCTTGTGTTGTGTCTGGTGATTCACCGCTAAATTCCTCCCTTTCGTCCATATCTGGGAGTTCCCACAAATATTTATAAAATCAGTGCTATTTATAAAAAGAAACTGGTAAATAAGCGTTAAATCTTACACTTGCAAATGAAGAAACAAGATTTGATTGACATGGAAGGAATAGTTACCGAATCACTTCCTAATGCTACGTTTCGAGTTTGTTTGGACAATGGTTGTCAGGTGTTGGCCCGTATCTCGGGTAGAATCCGACGCAATTATATACGAATACTGACCGGAGATAGAGCAAGAGTGGAATTAAGTCCCTATGATTTGACCAAAGGACGTATTATCTATCGTCTCCGGGACGGATCATTGAATGATATTTCACAATGATGATTTGTTATTACTACTAAATCTCATGAAAGAGAATCAGTATTTGATAGAAATAACAATATAATTTTTTTTTTTCTCTCTTTTTACTTCAATCAATATTACACAATGACCCAGACGAATGGGTGAGAGGAGAGAGAAAGGTACGAGAGGGAAAGTGTGAATAATTGTGGAGAGAAAATGATGAAGATTCGTGCTTCTGTCCGCAAGATCTGTGAGAAGTGTCGACTGATTCGTAGGCGAGGACGAATCATGGTAGTTTGTCCTAATCCGAAACATAAGCAGAGGCAGGGATAGTCTCTATTTGAGTTAGAGGCAATATTGAGAAGGATCGATATTATTTACGGATAAATCTACTCGTTTATAGGAATCATATTTAATATGCCAAAACCCGTCAGAAGAATTGGTTCACGTAGAGCAAGACGTGAAATAACCAAAGGAGTCATTCACATACGAGCGAGTCTTAATAATACTATTGTTACCGTTACAGATACCCGTGGACAAGTGGTTTCGTGGTCTTCCGCAGGTACTTGCGGATTCAAAGGCACGAAAAAGAGCACACCGTTTGCTGCTCAAACTGCAACCGAAAATGCAATTCGCGCATCAATCGAACATGGTATGAAACAAGCGGAAGTTATGATAAGTGGTCCTGGTCCGGGAAGAGATACAGCATTACGTGCTATTCGCCGAAGCGGTATAATCTTGAATTTTGTACGCGATGTTACCCCCATACCGCATAATGGGTGTAGACCTCCTAAAAAGAAACGTGTATAACTCTTTAATACACTGCATTCACGGAAATCCTATTTATGGTTCACGACGAAACACCAGTTCCTGCTCGGATATTACAATGGAGATGTATCGAATCCAAAGTGGGGGGCAAACGTCTTCACTACGGGCGCTTTGCTGCATCCCCCTTCGGTAAGGGTCAAGCCGGTACAGTAGGGATTGCTTTGCGAAGAGCCCTGCTCGGAGAGGTTGAAGGGGCAAGTATAACATATGCGAAATCCAAGGGTGTGATACATGAATATTCTACACTAGTCGGAATTCGAGAATCGATTCACGATATTTTGATCAATTCAAGGGAAATTGTATCTAGAAGCGACTCCTACGAAACCCAAACAGCATTTATTCACTTCACCGGTCCTGGCGATGTAACCGCCGGCGACATTTCAATACCATCCACCGTTCATACGATTGATGCTTCGCAACATATAGCTACTGTTACTAAAACAATTCCTTTAGATATTGAATTGAGGATTGAAAAAGATCGTGGATATCGAATACGAGATTCAAGGGAATCCCAGAATGGAGAGTTTTTCATAGATGCTGTATTTACGCCCGTTCGTAATGCAAGTTACAGTGTTCATTCTTTCGGAAGTGGAAACCGGATACGGGAAATATTATTCATTGAGGTGTGGACCAATGGGGGTTTAACTCCCGAAGAAGCACTTTGTGAAGCTTCTCGTAATCTTATTGATTTATTCATACCCTTCTCGCGCGTGGAGGGAAAAGATTTGTTTGATGAAACAAATGTTAGGAACGGATCCGATAGAGGATATTCTCCTTCCAGACCCGCCTCAACGGATACAGATGCAATGGCAAAAGAACTCACTTTTAGACAAACCTCTATTGATCAATTAGAATTACCCGCTAGAGCTTACAACTGCCTCAGAAAGATGAACATACACACAATATCAGATATTTTGAACTATAGCCAAGAGGATCTGAAGAGAATTAAAAATTTTGGGAACAGATCTGTGGAACAAGTTGTGAAAGCTTTGGAAGAACATTTTGCAATTAGATTACCAAGATAAGGATTAGCTATCACTTGATCCGACGGAATAGGATACTTTTTCTTCCTCCCATCCGGAGAAGTTTCCTCCGAGGGAGAGAGAAATAATAAAAATTGGGGTTCTGACGTCTATGTATCGGAGCATCCGGAAGAGATTGTTTCGTATACTGATACACCTAGGGATCCGTTCCGAAACGATCTTTCCCTAGGTATGGATATAGATTTAGCAAAAGGAGATCTTATCTGAATATTGTTGAAAAAGCCCTGGAGTTAGTGATCTATCGATGGGAAGGGTTGCTCCAACACCCAACCAAATGGCTACTACGGTACCAATCAAAGAAACAGTTGTGGCTACTGGACGACGAAAGGGGTTCTGAAATTTATTAACATTTTCCAAAAATGGTACTATCAATAATCCTGCCGGTACCGAAGCCATTAAAAGTACACCTAATAATTTATTAGGTACCGTGCGGAGTATTTGAAACACCGGATAAAAATACCATTCGGGTAATATTTCTAAGGGAGTTGCAAATGGATTTGCCGGTTCACCAATCATTGATGGTTCCAAAACCGCTAATCCTACGGTACAAGCAATGGTTCCCAAGATTACGACTGGGAATATGTATAAAAGATCATTGGGCCAAGCAGGCTCCCCATAATAATTATGTCCCATACCCCTGGCTAGTTTAGCTCTCAAAACAGGATCATTCAAATCAGGTTTTTTCGTTAGTTAGATAGGTACTTCACTTACCCCCAAGAGAATCGGACGTGAGAATCTTTTTCTCATCCGGCTCGAGCAATCACTGAGATTTCTATTTCTTCTTCTTCTTCCCCTCTCTAACCCAAAAATCTCTCGTGCAAAATTCGATTTGTCATACCCTTCGTTATATCCGGTGGAGACCTAAATATCCTTCCTCTGAAGATTAGTGGGTTCTGGAAGTATCCTACCGACTTAGTGAAATGCTTATTATCCAAGTTAGCCAAAAATTTGTTCAAACGGCTTTTTGGATAATCTTACCACCCGAACGAACTTTGTTCCCCTCCGCAGGAGAATAATATTTTGTAGCATCGAAACGTACTAGGTTTTAACTCATCAAAACTTTGGCTTATATATATATATATATATTTTTTTTTCCTAACCTCTTTAGACCCCTCCCTCGCTCCGGTGGCTACAGATTTCTATATGGGGACGCAAAAGGAATGAATGCGTTTCCCAACCATAAACTCCGACTCATTCGCGGAGGACTTGGATCAGTTGGATCTAACGAAGCCCCTTGTGGATTCGATCATGGAAAAGGATTCTCTGAAAATTTAAAGAAAACATATCATCCGAGTTCTAACCCTTTTAAATGGAAAGGGAATCGGAGTAGAGACACGCTCATTGTTGTGGCAGATCTTACTAATATGTCTGCATAGCCCAACCCTTCGTACGAGTCACACACTCCCATAATCCTCATCTTCCCCAGAGTAAATTATAGAGTCTTTCGGGGACTCCAAAATTTAAATAGAACCATAAAAATCTCTTCCTACAGAAGGAAGAGATCTCGATGGCAATGGAATCCTATTGATAAATCCTAATACTTTATAAGCTGGAAAACAAATATTAATTATCGACTATAAAGGACCTGAAATACCCTGTTTACGGATCATCGGGAAATGCATTGACATGAACACAGCGGTAAGGAGGGGTGATACAAAAGTGTGTAGACTGTAAAAACGAGTTAATGTGGATTGCCCTACGCTAACACTTCCACGTAATAATTCTACCAAAGGAGATCCTATTATGGGAATAGCTTCGGGTACACCGGTTACAATTTTGACTGCCCAATAACCGATTTGGTCCCAGGGCAAGGAGTAACCGGTTACACCAAAGGATACGGTTAATACAGCTAGGATTACACCTGTGACCCAAGTTAATTCCCGAGGTTTCTTGAACCCTCCCGTGAGATAAACACGGAATACATGTAAAATCATCATCAGAACCATCATACTTGCCGACCATCGATGAACTGATCGGATTAGCCAACCAAAACTGACTTCGGTCATTATGTATTGAACGGAAGAGAAAGCTTCCGTAACGGTCGGGCGATAGTAGAAAGTCATGGCGAAACCAGTAGCTACTTGGACCAGGAAACAGGTTAATGTGATTCCGCCTAAGCAGTAAAAGATATTGACATGGGGAGGTACATACTTACTAGTAATATCATCGGCAATCGCCTGAATCTCGAGACGTTCTTCGAACCAATCATACACTTTATTGAGATAGGTAAGTGATAAAACCTCCCCCTCGAGAAACTGTACTTGAAAATTTATCTTCATACAGCTTGAGCGAAAATATCCATACAGACGTGATTCGATTACTTTGAAAACTATCCAAAAGTTATTTATCGTAGGATAATAGAACAATAGAGTGAGGAATCTGTCATGAAATATTTTTCTACTTTAAGCTCATGTTAGCTCATATATCGCGGTTGGGAGAGTAATATTCTGTTGGCTTCTTGAGCAATCCCTTTTCCTACCAAAATAGAATCGTGGATAAACCAATGTCTAGATTAATAGGATTTATCTCGTTTCAATCCCCCTGTGTGAGTATAGCCGAACATTAGATTACCACTGCACCCCGATGATACTTGTACCAGTAGGAGGAGGAGATGATGGGTAAACACCCTCCATAAAAATCAATTGAAAAGTGAACTGGACTTTGAAAGGTAATAGAATTCTATAACCTTCCCGCTGAGTTGATATAGGAAGAACCGTTGCACCAAGAATCTATTGAATCGATAATGCTTTAAGTTTCTGTTAACAATTTGGTGACGGAGCATTGGGAAAGATCGTTCGTGGGATTAATCATGGTTCGAATCTCATTTAGTAAATTCTACAACCTCGCGCTCCGAATGCTACTAGAATCCAGCGAGTAAACTTAATTCTCCTAGGAAGATTAGCCTTTTTCCTTCTTTATATCCCTCTTTCTCTTCCTATCCGATGGGATTGATTCTGCCGAGTCACACACCCATACTATGAAACCCTTGAATATAAATACTTACGCGATTCGGCTACCCACGGATCTTAGAATCCTTTAATCCCCCAGCCATTCATTCACTGGGGGTACAGAACAACTCCATGATATTAATTTGCTACCAACTCGTTGGAAGCCCATCCAATGAAACAGAAGAATTGTAAATTTCCGGGATGATAACCAAAAATGCTGCGAATAGTGCCATCGAGATACCCATAAGAGGTGCCGTTCCCCAACCAGGGGCGACTTTACCATATTCTGAATTGAGTGGTTTCAAAAAAACTCCCAAACCGCTCTGTTTAGGTTTAGCCCTTAGAACATCATCGTTAATCCTCGTTGCCATAGAACTCACTAAATTGGTTGAGATTTATTAGCTTTGTGTACTACTATATTAGAAACGAACCATTATTCCGGGATTAACCAGCAATGGAAACTGCAATCTTAGTCGCCACCTTCATATCCTGTTTACCTGTGAGCCTAACTGGTTATGCTTTGTACACTGCTTCTGGCCAACCATCAGCAGAACTTAGAGATCCTTTTGAAGAACATGAAGATTGATTCTTGCCTGGTGGAAAGACCTTTCCTAGAAAGGTCTTTCACCATTTCCTACGCATTGCTAATAATGTAAAGTATTTCGCTACAAAGTGATAATCTTATCTCTTTCCCTTACTCGGAACTTTGGGCGGTTCTCGAAAGAAAATGGCAAAGAAAATGATACCTAGAGTGGCCACTAACAGGAATGTATAAACCAATGCTTCCATGAGTTTGACCGTGAATTATGATTACGGAGATAGCTCTCGTACTAATCGATGGATTCTACCTATATATGATAACCATTCCAAATTCCCATTTCTGGATGAAGCATATACTCATGAAGATGATAATACTTTATCGAGTCTGGATCGAACAGTGATCTTTTTACTTTTATTTATTTATTTTCCCCTCTCACTTATCCCTATATGACAAGTTAGACACGTATTATCGAGAATACCCTACTAATCGGTCTTAATGAATATTGGGACTTATGCTAAGTGTGGAACAGAAAAGGTTAGACCGCTCGTCTCTCAGTGGTTGGATCACCCAGTTTCTGAAAAGCCCCGAATTCAATTTGAGCATCCAAATCGGGATCGATACCGGCGAAAACATCCCTGAAGAGAGTTCTGGCACCGTGCCAGATGTGTCCGAAGAAGAAAAGAAGGGCAAATGTGGCATGACCAAAAGTAAACCATCCCCTTGGGCTACTTCGGAAAACACCGTCTGATTTCAAGGTGGCACGATCAAATTCAAAAATCTCACCTAGTTGAGCACGTCTAGCATATTTCTTTACCGTAGCGGGATCATTGAAATTAGCACCGTCCAGTTCACCACCATAGAACTCAACAGTTACGCCTACCTGTTCAACGCTATATTTTGATTCTGCCCGCCGGAACGGAACATCAGCTCTTACAATTCCTTCCTCATCCACCAGAACTACTGGAAATGTTTCGAAGAAAGTGGGCATGCGACGTACAAATAACTCATGTCCCTCCTTGTCTCTGGAAATGGCATGACCTAACCAACCTACAGCTATCCCATCTCCTTTATCCATTGAACCTGCTCTGAATAATCCACCCTTGGCTGGATTATTGCCAATATAATCATAAAAAGCTAATTTTTCGGGTATTTTGGACCAAGCTTCTGACAGGCTCAGACCCTCCGCCCTACCAGTACGGATCCGTCGATCTATCTCCTGTTGGAAATAACCTTGATCCCACTGATAACGGGTAGGACCGAATGATTCGATTGGGGTGGTAGCGGAACCATACCACATAGTTCCGGAAACTACGAAAGCTGCGGAGGAAACGGCAGCAATACTACTGGATAAAACAGTTTCAACATTACCCATGCGTAACGCTTTGTATAAACGTTGGGGCGGACGAACACTGAGATGGAACAACCCAGCCAATATACCCAATATACCTGCTGCAATATGGTGAGAGGCTATTCCTCCGGGAACGAAGGGATCAAAACCTTCGGCTCCCCATGCTGGATCCACAGGTTGTACCTTGCCAGTCAATCCGTATGGATCAGACACCCATATTCCGGGACCAAATAAACCTGTTACATGAAATGCTCCGAATCCGAAACAAAGGACTCCTGATAGAAATGAATGAATCCCAAAAATCTTAGGCAGGTCTAGGGATGGTTTTCCCGTACGTTCGTCACGGAACAGATCCAGATCCCAATACACCCAGTGCCAAATAGCTGACAAAAAGAGTAAACCGGATAATATAATATGTGATGCGGCTACTCCTTCGTAGCTCCAAACACCCGCGTCGGTTACAGTGTCTCCGGTAACGCTCCAGCCCCCCCATGACTTTGTTACCCCTATACGGGTCATGAAAGGTATAACGAACATGCCTTGTCTCCACATCGGATCAAGAGCAGGATCAGAGGGATCAAAAACAGCTAATTCATACAAAGCCATTGACCCAGCCCAACCAGAAACTAAGGCTGTATGCATCAAATGTACAGATATTAGACGACCAGGATCATTCAATACGACAGTATGAACGCGGTACCGGGGTAACCCCATTTAAAACCCCTTTCTTAGAGAAGAGTAAATACTACATAACTTTCTTGCATCGGAGTGCCTCGATATTAGGTAAAACTCCTATTGGATAATAATCCAAAGTTATACTTCGAGTTATATGTTCTAATCCAGGTCATGCATCCATTATAGGAGTGAGGAACATCAGTATCAAACTTCACAGAAGTAGAGATAGACGGAGATATTCTAGCATCTGCATGATTTGGGTAACAATGTAGAGATTGGTACCACTTATACTTGTGATTTGTGCAAAGCAATGTTAAAAATAATAACTAGAGTTTTAAAATAATAACTAATAAATAGTATGATTTATTATTTGTTACTAACCAAGCCGTGCACTCTATTGTTCATTAATAATCATACTCGTACTATTCGGGTGTGTTATAATATTTAACAAAATCCCGTTTGCTTTTGGGAATTACGTTTCCGAATCAGAGGTAAATCCAAAACTTCACTTTTGTATGCCCATTGGTGTTCCGAAAGTGCCTTTTCGTCTCCCCGGAGAAGAGGATGCAGTTTGGGTTGACGTATAGTGCGACTTGTTACACATTTTAGGTTACATGGGATTCGTTCCATCATCTTTCCCGATTCGAGATGTTTCTGCCTCACTCAGGATTGACTGAAGTATCAACAATCTAACGCGTGAGGGAATCGTACTGGATTAGATGAGGATCCATAAATTACGTGAATCCATGGTTAGTTCGAACCAATAGAGTATTTAGGCTTCGTTTGGCATAACCTACTGAGTCTGAAGAATAAACTTTTATGATTCCTACGTCCCGTTTCGAAATCGGTGCATGTACCGTGAAGCCAGACGATATGGGAAGTCTAAAAATAGATGGGTAGATCATATGTGATGTTCAATGCAAAAATGATAATGGTTTCACTTGTTCTGTATGTACGAGTGAGGATCGGCCGAAAAATATCCCGAAGTAGAGCATAAACCCAAAGATTCTTTTGAAACGACCTCTTTGTGAACAAGATAATTTAGATGTAATTAGTATAACTATTAGTTAGTACATCAATTGAGGAATGGTTCGTTAGGTTTGACTCAGGATTAAAAAACGGACTCGAACCTGTATAGTGAGTATGGAGCGGGTGGTAACGGAGTATCTGCAATAGGTAAAAGGTCATAACCAGTTTTTTTATCCAACCTCTCCAACTCTTTCCCTCCCTCCCTTGCACTTATTTGCTTTCTCTCCCATTTTTATCCCCTCCTGGTAAATAAAGATTTAATAGCAAAATTTTTTATTTTATACTCATAAAACTACTCGAGCCGTATGCTTTAAAAGATGCTTGTGCGGTTCTGGGGGAAGTTAATGAGAAATCTATCCCAATCAACCGACTTCATCGAGAGAGATTACTTTTTTTGGGTCAGCAAGTGGATGACGAAATAGCAAATCAACTTATTGGTATCATGATGTACTTGAATGGGGAGGATGAGAATAAAAATATGTATTCATACATTAACTCTCCGGGTGGGGCAGTACTGCCCGGAATCTCTATTTATGATGCTATGCAATTCGTAGTACCAGATGTACATACCATTTGCATGGGATTAGCCGCTTCAATGGGATCCTTCATCTCAACCGGGGGAGAGATTACTAAACGTATAGCACTGCCTCACGCTTGGCGCCAATGACCCTATAGGGGTGTAATAAACTGTGCCTTCGCCGGATTCTACAGAGGCAATAGTAGCATGGCATATACAGAACTTGATGTAAATGGTGCTGGAACATCTAGAAATACCGAGATGGGGGACCGCGATTAGATTTAACCTTCCCTATACACAAAATTTAATTCATAGCTCATGCGTTTATTCTAGCGTCATAAAATGTCTTGTGCATGATATCAAACGGAAATTTGAGTAGAACTAGAACTTGGATTATTCTGAGGAACCCGCGGTAATAAAAACTTTGGGATTGCTATCCGAAACGGAAGCAACGGAACCATCACAGTATTTTTCTAGGAAAAGGATGGTACACAATTTTCTCAGTGTTGGATTAGCAAGTTGATACGAACCGGGGATATTTTTATCCTCTATCGAGATTACAAGCCGTATGCACAAAATGCCCGTACGGTTCGGTAGATTCTAGTAAAAAGATTACCACATGAAACAGGGTTATGATTCATCAACCTGCTAGTTCTTATTATGATGGACAAGCAGGGGAGTGTATCATGGAAGCGGAAGAGGTTTTGAAACTTCGTGATTGTATTACTAAGGTTTATGCGCAAAGAACAGGCAGACCCCTCTGGGTAATTTCCGAAGATATGGAAAGAGATGCTTTTATGTCAGCGGGAGAAGCTAAAGCTTATGGCATTGTTGATCTTGTAGCATCTGAAAATTTTCCAGATTCAACGATGAATTGAAATTATCTTTTGGATACCTAGGTAATTTTGTATCTATAAACAATGAATTATTCGATGTATTGGGGATTGGTAAAGAAGTGGGATGGATTATAATCCTGTGGTATAACCACTAAGTTACATAACTGACTCACCTTTATTCTCTGCACGAAATGCTTCGCTCGGATCGGTTGCAGACCCTGCAACAATTGATGAAGGTTAGGATTAATCCAAACCAATAATTTCTGCATGGAATTTTAAATGCCAACTATTCAACAACTGATTAGAAGTGTTAGACAACCTTTAGGGGGTAGATCAAAATCTCCCGCTCTTCGGGGGTGTCCTCAACGTAGAGGAGTATGTACTAGGGTGTACGTGCGACTTGTTTAGATCCAAAACTGAACGGAAGGAAGAAATCGAAATTGCAGCAGAATTCTTTCCCCGGTGAGTTGGAAGTCTATCATCTACCACTCCTGGAGATGAAATTTATGGTTCTCATTGGTGTGAATTGTGAATTCAACCATCTCGATACGGAGTAGTGGGAGCGATTCCTCATTCCTCAATGGTGAGGAATCGCAATATATTCCTCGAGCAAGAGAGAATTGGGGTAAGAAAACATAATCTTATGCCAATACTGTTACAGTGACAGACTTGTAGGGTCAGTTATCCAACTAACTTTCGAAATTACACGCCGTAACTATACAAATATTACTATTACCCTCCTTGATTAAAGGATTCTATTACTCACTGATTCGAGTGGAGTTCTGAATTGGGAATTGTACAAATTTCCAATAAGCCCCGTTGCGGGATCGATGACTCCGGCGTATAGAGAGGACCCCGCTGCTTATTAAAGAACTATGAAAACTATGGAATCCCTGCTTCCCATCGATCCAACTCCAGATTCCCCTATCTTTGGATGAGTAAACAACTTGAAGGACTTATGGCTGGGAAGGTTATAGAAGCAAAAGCCATTGGAATCTTTATCTCCTATTTAAGAAAGATCAGATCTCATGTTCCGAGGTATCGATTCTGATGTAGCAAAAACTCCGGTTAATCCCGATCAGTATGAATATGTATATAATACTACCCGCTATTAATATGTATACCAATCAATCTATTCTGATTAAAGGGTTTTTATAATTTATAAGTGGGTTGGTACCCAATACTAATTCATGGAGTATCATTGAAACAGTACTTAGTGATTTGTGAGAGCAAACAGCAATGACTAGAGTGAAACGTGGATGTATAGCTCGGAGACGTCGTAACAGTATTCTTAAACTTGTGTCGGGATTTCGGGGAGCTCATTCAAAACTTTACCGAACCGCTAATCAGCAAAGAATGAAGGCTTTAGTTTATACTCACCAAAATCGAACCAATCGGAAGAGAGAGATTCGACGTTTATGGATTGCCAGGATTAGTGCAGCGGCCCGAAGTAGTGGAATCACGCATAACAACCTGATTAATTACCTATACAAAAAACAAATCTGTTTTAATCGCAAAGTACTTGCACAGATAGCTATTTCAGATCAAGATTGTTTCTGTGGGATAATAGATAGAATTATTTAGTTTTGCGGTTGGAACGATAGGTATCTTCTAATGATATAGACAGAAGGAATATGATTTAAATATTTGTGACTGTTAGTTGGAAAGAACACAGACCGATCCCTTGTAGGATAAGCATACGGAGAAATTGTGGGCATATATACTGTGTAGTATACTTAATGTTTTTACCCGTAGAACCGGTTAACCATAGGGGATATAACCCCTATGGATCTTTGTATCGAAGAAAGGTGAGATAATTTTGTATATCCACATGTTTAATAATCCACAGGAACTGGTTCTACGTAAATCTATAATGTTTCTTCCATCGATAAATGGATTAATAGGCCCCGCGATAAAACCTTACTCAATTTCGAATCGTACTAACTGCCACTGCTGGGGAAAGGCAACGAAGCTAATACACGGGCTCGTTTAATAGCAACAGTCACTGAGCGCTGTTGTTTGGAGGTCAATCCATTTGTTCGTTTGGGTAGAATCTTACCTCGTTCACTGACGAATCTGCGCAACAAGTTTATATTTTTATAATCAATAACCTCATTAGGTCCTATTCCCGATGAACGTCTATGGTAAGATTGTTTGGACTTGTTCATATCTGAGTTTCTAGAGATTTAAGTCAATTATTCAGCGATTTATGAGACTTACACAATAAAAAATTTTCACTTCATTTTTTTAATTCCCTGTGTATCGTATGCCCGTGACATAAAGGACAAAATTTTTTTAATTCTAATCGCATGGGTGTATTACGGCGATTCTTTTGAGTTGTGTATCTCGAGATACCGAATAATCCTTTGTTGCGATCATCCTGGTTACAGCCAGTGCATTCTAAAGTAATTGTTATTCTCACATCTTTACCTTTCGCCATGAAATGACTCCGAATACCTGGTTTTGAGCTCACCAAATCTCGATTGAAGGCAAATTAAAATTATATTCTAAATAGACCCTTTGGTATGGTAAGTACTATGGAAATCTTCAGTTAAATCTATTAAAGTTTATTTCGATCAATTTGTGCTTATCTTTTAATTCAATCGTGCCTTCTCACTCTAATTAATAGTAATACTTTCTAGATGAAGGGGAATACTAGAGCATCTGGGAAAAAACGATTGACTTCAATTAATGAACCAGCTAGTAAACCGAACCATAATGCAGCTAGTACGGGAGCTGTGGAAAGATAGGATTTTATGTCTCGCATTGCAAACTCTCCCTTCAGATAATAAAATGGATAGGAATTTATATATATATATATATGTATATATATATATATATATATATATATATATGAATAGATAGATATAATATTCGTGTACTCATTATCTCCAGATGTTTTTGAATAATCGTATACGCATCTCAGAATTGATTGAGGGTACTTATAAACTGAATAAATATTGTTAAAATTATTAACCACCCCCTTTCATCTCATGATTCTTCGGGGGTGAATGAATGGGAAAAGATATAATGGAAAATTAAATTAATAAGTAGGTGCGGATTTAGATTTTTTTGAACGGATACAGCCAAGTATCAATATTATTTACTATAATTCGTTTCAAGATTGAACAAGGAAAGGGATGTAGCGCAGTTCGGTAGCGCATTTGTTTTGGGTACAAAATGTCGCAGGTTCAAATCCTGTCATCCCTATCCTAATACCAATAAAACGTCAAATTATTAATTATTCCATACAAATCCGCAAAATTGTGTGAGAATTAATTAGGTGATTAGGTAAGCGGAATAGGAAAGCGCTCTTAGTTCAGCTCGGTAGAACGCAGGTCTCCAAAACCTGATGCCGTAGGTTCGAATCCTACAGGGCGTGATACTCAAATGGAGAGGATAAAGAAACAAATTGATTTGATCTACTTCATTCTCCAAAATTTTCGTTAATCGAAAGTTGCTACGGGATATGACCCCTCCAAGAGAGGTCTGTCATCGAGAAATAAATACTATAAGTATAAGACCAAATGAGATATTCAATTAAAGATCCAATTGATCACCGCGTCGATATTGTAAATACGCAGTTACAAATGATCCAGCTAGAGTGATTGGAATCAAACCCAAAACAATTCCGGAAAGTAAAGCTTCAACCATTTAATGTTTTTTCTCTATTTCTTTTTTTTTTTATCTCTTCTTCAATGGCAAGAGGCGATCTATACCCCTATGTCCCTTGAAATCGATGCAAGAATTGATCGCTACAAACATTTGGAGATGCAGTGGAATTTGTGGAACCTGTGAATAAGGCCCTCCTATTCTCACATTAAATGAGCTGTATCTTACTTAAACCGATGAATAATATTGAAGTAAAGATTGGTGCAGCCAATAGGAATCCAAAATAACTGAATAGGATAAGCATGAATTAAGATATTCGTTTTAATTAACAAATGTAGTATACAACTCTGTAGATTAATTTACTAAGAACTCACTCCAAAATGAAAAATCTTTTTGTCGGATTCAATGGAGTTTGTTCCCATCTGTATGTGATTTAAACCCAATAAAAATAAGCTTTGCTTTGTGATAATTTTTCATTCACCTAGATATATCAAATTCTTCGGATAGAACGAAAAAGATTATGTTAGTGCTGAACGCGAATCCACAATCCCACTTCTGGCGTTGTAGAGTTACATTGCCGCGTCGAGGAGAGGCTGACTATACTGATTCGGTACGTTCCAAGACACCCCTGGTGTATTATTGACAACTTAACAAGGATTTCTGGACGTTGTTAGTGGATTCCGCACCTCCAACTATTAATGTTACAGAATCAATGAACCTTGTCTCACACAAATCTACGGAGCTAGTCATGTCTGGTAATACGGGAGAACGCCCCTTCGCTGATATTATTACCAGTATTCGATACTGGGTAATTCATAGTATTACTATACCTTCCCTGTTCGTCGCGGGTTGGTTATTCGTGAGTACGGGTTTGGCTTATGATGTGTTCGGGAGTCCCCGTCCAAACGAATATTTCACAGAAGGCCGGCAGGAAGTTCCATTAATAACTGGCCGTTTCGATTCACTTGAACAGGTTAATGAATTTACTAGATCCCTTTAGGAGATACCCATGACTCTAGATAGAACTTATCCAATCTTCACAGTTAGATGGTTGGCCGTTCATGCGCTAGCCGTACCTACAGTTTCTTTCCTGGGATCCATATCAGCAATGCAATTCATTCAACGATGATTAAAAAACTGTGGAGTTATGACACAACCGAATCCGAACAAACAAAGTGTAGAATTGAACCGTACGAGTCTCTATTGGGGATTATTATTGATTTTCGTGCTTGCCGTTCTATTTTCCAATTATTTCTTCAATTAGGAGTAGCAGTCACTTCCTAGACTCATTCTTATATTTGGAAAGATATAAGCCAATTCTTCGTGTAATTCTATGTGACTGTGCATGCCTCGGGTCACGACCACCCGATGGGATATAAAGGGGAGTAGTATAAATGGCCAATACCACTGGAAGGATTCCTTTGTGGCTAGTAGGTACTGTAACTGGTATATCAGTGATTGGTTTATTAGGAATTTTCTTCTACGGAGCATATTCGGGATTGGGATCATCTCTCTAGCGGTTATGGAAGATATCCTCGCATTCTTTGTCTGCCCAGGGAGATAAATGATCCTTGAGTTGGAGAGACTTTACCCGCTCCAGATTCTGACTGGGAGATAAGGTCTTTCCAACTCTATTCCGGAGATTCCGCATCCCACCTAGATCTGGGGTGGAATATACAAAAATTAACTCGGAAAATCCGGTAATGCTATCTAAGATGTCACAAAATCAAGCAATTGGAACTAGATTTAGCTAGCATTTCCCATCTTGCTACTCATTATGGATCGGGGGGAATCAAGGAGAATAGGGTGAATTCTACCGAAACGATCATGTTATACTGGTACCGGGTTAATATATTACCATTGGTTTAGGGTTGTAGATTTGAAATATACACGATACTTGCGAGTACTTATAAATGTCTCTACGATGACTAACCAACCAGTTCATAAGAATCCTTTATCTAACGAATACGAAGCCTGGAAAGAAATGATTGGATCCTTCTAATTGGACTATAGAAATACGAATGTATGATGTATATGCAACCTCCAAATCGTCTTTTCATCCTAGGAGTAACGGAAATTTTTAATAATGTTTCACAATAGGTACTCTTAGTAAGTCAAAATATTTTACTTAATCTTATTAAAACATTACTCTTGCAATCTAGAAATTCATTTCAGCCAATTGTACTTTCTCAAACTGTTTCTTCTTAAGAACCAAGAATACTTGCGCCGTAATAACCGATGCTAAGAATAATAGAAGACCTTGAACACGCAAGGGATCTTGAAGCACTATCTCTGCATCTCCCTGACCAAATCCACCAACATTGGGATTACTTGTTAATGGTTGATCAACCTCGATGGATTCACCCTCCGAAACAATAAGTTCTGGTCCTGGAGGTACAACATCAACTATTTGACGACCATCCGATCCTCTCTCAATAGTTACTTCATACCCACCCTTATCCTTACGCAAAATTCTAGTTATTTTTCCTGACACCGAAGCGCCATAAACCGTATTATTACTTTTGCTACCATCGGGATAGATCTGACCTCTCCCTCTATTCCCCCCCACATAGAGAGGATATTTAAGAAAATGTGCTTCTTTATTAACAGCGGGATCCGGTGAAAGAATCGGAAAAATGATCTCACTGTATGTTTTACCAGGAACTGGTCCTACTACAATAATATTTTTATTATCAGGACGATAATTCTGAAACAATGTGAGATCCCCTATTTTTTCTCTCGTTTCGGCAGGAACACGATCAGGAGGAGCTAGTTCGAAACCCTCGGGTAGAATGAGAATAGCTCCTACATTTAGACCCCCTTTCTTTCCATTCCCAAGTACCTGTTTCACTTGCTTATCGTAAGGAATTTTAACAACTGTTTCAGATACAGTATTGGGAAGGACAGACTGTGGAACCTCAATATCCACAGGTTTCTTTGCTAAATGGCAATTAGCACAAACTATTCGGCCCGTTGCTTCTCGTGGATTCTCGTAACCCTGCTGCGCATAAATGGGATAGGCGTGTGAGACGAATGGGCAGGCTATTACGCATAGAACGACCGGAGCCAGAATCAATTGAGTCGCCAACTTATTTATCCAGTTATTACAATTCCTATTCCGCATAGTTCGATTATTAATAAAAATTTTTTTTATTTACACTCCCCATGGCCACTGGGCATCCCGATTCTAACTTTTACTATTTCCCTCTCCCCTTTCAGACTTCTCCCCCCCTTCCCTCGACCCTCTCTTCATCCAACCCATATCCATCCCCCTTCTATTCCCCCATAAAGCCATACCGTTCCGATCACTACCGAGATAGCAGTTCGAACCATTTCTCACAAGAGATTTTTAATCATTCATTCATCGTATGATAGGTCGCTACAATCGAGGGAGATATACGATTCAAGTGACGAAAGATCCAGTATTTGAAAACGGTATCTAAGATGACTGGGAAGGTTGAAACGAAACAAGATATTATGTATTTATCATTAACGAAACCTAGGTGTTCTGGGGAGTAACCTATTACTATTTCCCAACCGTGTGGGGAATGGAATCCAATGCATGAATCGGTTAGCAGGAGGATGGTAAAAGCTTTTGTCGTATCACTCGAACTATAAAATAATTCCTGTATCCAGGAGTTCAGAACAGCAAGTCTCTCCCGACCCGTGACGAACAAGGAACCTATAGTGGCAAAACTAATTATATCTGTTGATACATGTGAAATGAGATGGATACTATCTTCATTATATATTGCTACTAATTCTAAAGTTTTTTCCTGAAGCTTCATACCCAAATCCTGTGTACGAATATCCTCAAAACCCTCTGTTAATTCATTCAACCAAAGTAATTCTTCCAATTCCCGGAGTCTCTCCAACGCTTCTTCTTCCTGGATCGGATTCAAAAAGATTTGTGATTGTGACGTATTCCACCAATATTTGATCCAAGGTTCCACGATCCATCTATTTGAAAGGGAGGGAATTACAAACGGAAAGACTAATAAACATCCAATGTATTGCAGAGAAGCCAGGGCTTGATATTTAGCCAATCGAGACTCCTGGAATATCAATGAACCTGAGCGTCCTGTTAATTCTGCCCAGAATCTGGATGAAGTCCGAGTTATGGAACGGGGTACAAGACTTATGGATTCGTAAGCTATCGAAGAAACAGAAGGATCTTTTGATTCCGTGAATCGAGAATTCCCATCCGGTTGATTATTCCTCCCAACTGTGAACAGTGAGGGGAAATAATTTTGTTTACGAATCTCCGAATCGATCAGGGTTGCTTCGATCCAAGCCAATCTCCTATTAATTCTATCCATTCCATTCAATCCCCGTGAAGTGGATCTTTTCGTAGGAACAGGAGAATCAGTTTTTGATCCAGCACTAGAGATATCAGTTTCTCCGTCACGTTCCAAATTTTCAATACATTCAAATCCACCCGAACGGAACATTCTGGATAAGACAGAGATAAGAGATATAAATCTTGGTGGATTGAGTGGGACGTCCCAATAATATGATGAGATCTTATTCACATTGGGAGGAGGAGAAGAATGATAGATAGGGAATGAACTTGAGACTGTATCTAATAGGATCCAATTACATCTATTCCAAACATTGAGTACGTAGATGCTGAGCTTACACTCTAACAAACTCCAATAAATCACAAATGTGGAATTATTTAATTCCATATTCACATAGGATATCATGGCTTGCCATAAATATCTTGAGAATGATGCTTCATCCGTATGGGATAGATAATTACTCTCAATAGACCTTATCCGTTTACTAGCCCCGTAGGCTCTTCCCAACGAACGGTATGGAGTGTTGGAAAACCACTGGAGAAGTTTACGCCAGTACGATATCATAAACAACAATCACGGAATTATATTTAGATATTTGTGGAGGTGCTGGATCAGAATGTTCCAATCCAAACATAATTTATTGGAGAAAACCAGTTATTCACTGTCATACCGGTGGTATAAATAGGAACTATATTAAATTATCTAGAGTCCCTCAATTGATACACCCAAAAAACGAGCTGATTCAGCAGCTTTTTCCTCCGTTTCGCCCAACACTAAGTCTTCACCCGTATGGGCTAACGGAATATCTTGATGACCCCTTATCCTGACCCGTAGGGCGGAACGGGGGTAAATGCCTTCTCTAGTTTCCAATCGTATTGCTTGAATATCCCTCAAAGGGAATTGAATAAAAATGCGTCGATTTTCCCCTGGGAAACCCCAGCGAAAGATACAAACGATTCCTTCGCGTTTATCAAACTGATTATAGCCACCACCCACATCCCATAGGATGGTGCACCATAAGTAGGATCCGAGGAAAAGGCCTGCAATTCCGTAAAAACACATTGCAATACCTTGCGGAATAAAAACAATCTGTTGGGATGGTAAGAATGGTATCAAATCCCTTTCTAGATAACTGGAAAATCCAACTAGAATAAATCCTAGTGCACCGAGAACGAGAAGAAAGGCCCAGAAGAGATTACTGCTTCTACGAGCCCCTTTCACGGATTCCACCCGAACCCATTTGGATCGCCAGTCCATAACAGTGTCTCCTAAGTATTCTTCTTGATTCCAATGATTGCACGTTTATAGCGTCCAAACCTAAAAAGATTTTTTTTTTTCACCCTGATCCCCCTCTTTCTAAATTTCTCCCACTTTCTCCTCCTCTTCCCTTCCGAAAATTATAAACTACCAAGTATTTAGAAGTAATAGAGTGAGAAAGATACAAAATTTCTGATCAATAGGATACGAAGCCAAGTTTTCGCGTTTCAGAATCAGACTGTCCGATAAGAGTTTTATTAAAAGAAATAAGTGAATTTATTTTTCACTCCCTACGTGAGGGAGTGATCTGTGCATTTGGGGGAGGGATAAAAGTGAGAGAAGAATAAAAAGCACTATTTTCTCCTGGATTTTAAATAACTTAAAGCTCGCAGAGTTACCGAGAGTATATAATTAATTAAATTAACTGTATGCCACACAGATTTATCCGTATGTTGAAACAGCTAATCTTCCTAAGTATTCCCTACGGATAAATAATCACACAATCTCGTCTTGTTCAATGTACACGAATGGGGAAGCCATTGTAATTGCTGGGAACACCAATCCTACTAGGGGTACGAAAATGGAGGGTAGGTGGGAAGCTGTCATAAAAAATTGCCCCGAATAATACTTTATCAATGAATAAATGATTTTCATGAGACCAGATGAAGTAACTGAAGTCATTGGGCCCATATGTAATCTATCCATTTATATATATACCCATAATACTGTATTCCCCACAAATGCATGAAAAACTTATGGTATCTTTTGATCGGCTTCAGCAATAAAATTATTATGATCTTTTTAAAAACTTGAGATTCTTATGATTTGTATAATTGGATGAAGTAATTGTGTATTAGTGAATTGCTATTAAAAAATCTTGGGACCGATCGACAGATGTTACATAAAAAAATTATCTAGCGAAAAGTTTCAGTATTTTTTTTTCAGGTTGAAGCTCTACGTAGGGTTGAAGCATAAAGCTCGAATATTTCACTTAGAACACCCTTTAAAAGGTTACGCGGTACTATCAAATCAAGTAAACCATGATCAAATGAAGATTCAGCTACTTGAAAACCATCGGGTATTTTCTGACGCAACGTCTGTTCAATCACTCTCTTTCCAGCAAATGCAATGTATGCTCTAGGTTCAGCAATAATAATGTCTCCCAACATACCGAAACTGGCAGTTACGCCACCGGTAGTAGGATAAGTAAGGATTGGTATATAGAGTAACCCTTTTCGTACCTGATGGATGTATAGAACAGACGAGATCTTCGCCATTTGCATTAGACTCAATGTACCCTCCTGCATCCGTGCCCCACCGGAAGAACAAACAAGTATTAATGGCATGGATTCTTTTGTAGCGTGTTCAATTAGACGAGTAATCTTTTCCCCCACGACAGAACCCATACTACCCCCCATAAACTGAAAATCCATAGCACCTAGTGCAACAGAAACTCCGTTTAACTTTCCTATCCCCGTTTGGACAGCGTCAGTCAAACCCGTTCGTTTCTGATAAAAAACGATACGATCCTTATAAGATTCCTCATCATGGGATTCAAGAACATCTCTTGCAACCATGTCTTCATCCATGGGAATCCAAGTGCCACGATCAATTGAAAGTTCAATCCTTTCTGTACTATCCATTTGGAGATGATAACCGCATTCTTCACAAACACGCTTATTTTGTTTCAGAAATCTAACATATAGCATATTCTCACAATTGTCACATCGAGTCCATAACCCTTTGTTGGTACCGGTACCGATAGATCTCTCTTTTTCCCCTTCACTAAGAACATACCCTTTGGTAGCTTTCTCGATAAAAGCTCCAATCAATCCACCAAATTTGCGTTTTTCTTCGAACCAATTTGCTAGAGACGTAATAATTCCCTCATCTGTCTTTTTATCCTGAAACGGAATCAACTGTGATGCATAAATTTTTTTTTTCACCTAATTCTATATTCATCCCGAAAATTGTAATACAATTACAAAAATTGTCATACAATTACAACAGTTGAAACGATTCAATAACTAATTGTTAATCGATTCTTTTGTATGACTAATGGTATGCTAGAACCTCTTTTTTGATTATCCAAAACTATTTGGGGTAATCCGTTACATGAATCTGAGATAGTGGGTTATATCTTACAATTATTAGTGAAAAGGCCTTGTGGAGAAGAGTGAAGTATAAGTATCCAATGGGCTAGGAGGGATTCGAACCCTCGGCTTCATGGTTCGGAACCATAGACTCTGATCCGCTGAGTTACCAACCCTTTATCTTCTCGTTCCAGACAGCTGGAGAATCGAGGGGGAATAGATAGTATATACATCTATTTTCCCCCTCCCAATACTATTCCAACCGATTCACAAGGAAGTATGGTTCGAAACTAGAAACAAGATGATATAGATGAATTACACGGTGTCAACCGGCTTGAATTCAAATCTAATCTCCTTCCATACCTCACAAGCAGCAGCTAAATCAGGGCTCCACTTAGCAGCTTCACGAATAATGTCATTACCTTCACGAGCTAGATCGCGTCCTTCGTTACGAGCCTGTACACAAGCTTCCAGAGCGACTCGATTAGCTACTGCACCGGGTGCATTACCCCATGGGTGTCCCAGAGTCCCCCCACCAAATTGAAGTACGGAATCATCTCCGAAGATCTCGGTTAGAGCAGGCATATGCCAAACGTGAATACCTCCCGAAGCTACAGGAAATACACCCGGCATGGATACCCAATCCTGGGTGAAATAAATACCTCGACTTCGATCTTTATCAATATAATCGTCACGAAGTAGATCAACGAAACCTAAAGTGATCTCGCGTTCGCCCTCGAGTTTACCAACCACGGTACCGGCATGAATGTGATCCCCGCCAGACATGCGCAATGCTTTGGCCAATACACGGAAGTGCATACCGTGATTTTTTTGCCTATCGATAACAGCATGCATTGCACGGTGAATGTGAAGGAGCAAACCATTGTCTCGGCAGTAGGAAGCTAAGGTAGTATTTGCAGTAAATCCTCCCGTCAAATAATCGTGCATGACAATGGGTACTCCCAATTCTCGAGCAAATACTGCTCTTTTCATCATTTCATCACAATTACCTGCGGTAGCATTTAAGTAATGCCCCTTAATCTCTCCCGTTTCCGCCTGAGATTTGAAAAGAGCTTCCGCCACAAATACGAAACGATCTCTCCAACGCATAAATGGTTGAGAATTTACGTTTTCATCATCTTTGGTGAAATCGAGCCCACCGCGTAAGCATTCATAAACGGCTCTACCATAATTCTTGGCAGATAATCCCAATTTGGGTTTGATGGTACACCCCAGTAAGGGACGACCATATTTGTTTAATTTATCCCTTTCGACTTGGATACCGTGGGGAGGGCCCATGAAAGTCTTAGAATAAGCAGGAGGAATTCGTAAATCCTCCAACCGTAGAGCTTTCAATGCCTTGAATCCGAATACGTTACCTACAATGGAGGTGAACATGTTGGTGACGGAACCTTCTTCAAAAAGGTCTAAGGGATACGCTACATAAGCAATGTATTGATCTTCCTCCCCAGCAACAGGTTCGATTTCATAGCATCGACCTTTGTAACGATCGAGACTGGTAAGCCCATCGGTCCATACGGTAGTCCACGTACCCGTGGAGGATTCAGCAGCTACTGCAGCTCCTGCTTCCTCGGCCGGCACTCCAGGTTGGGGAGTCATTCGAAAGGCTGCTAGGATATCGGTATCCTTAGGCTCATAATCGGGAGTGTAATAGGTCAATCGATAATCTTTAACACCAGCTTTGAATCCAACACCTGCTTTAGTCTCCGTTTGTGGTGACATAGGTCCCTCCTTACGACTCAATCAGTAGCTCCTGCAAGTACGGGGTCTGCTCGGCATGGATGAAATATTCCACGCAAAATATGATACCGGCTTCGATGGATTTTTTCAGATACTGATCCAGAAACTTATCCTGAAAGTGAAACATTAACATTTTATATTGTACATGATGCATAATGCAACCCAGATTTTATATCCCGGATCCGATACGATCAATAATGAAGTACTTAGTTGAATCTTTTCACACATTGACTGAAAATTAGTAACATTGTTAGACTGACCAGTGGTAGGATGAAAAGATACTGATTTGATCGGTGAAGCAGCAAAGGATTTAGGGTCAATGGATGGGAGTTTCTTTATCCGTATAATGCACATGTATATGTTTATGCATTAGATTACTCTACAGAGAGCATATAATAATTGGTCTCCAATACGTAGGTCTAGTTAGGTAACGTAGTTAAAAATTACTTCTAATCCGTATTGTGAAAATCAAGTCGCTTAAGAAATAATTTTGGCTTTGTATTCTTCAACATTATCAATAACTGGGTACCAAATACTCCTTTGGTACAGCAATTGAATGAAATTAATCTAAGAATTTCTATGAAAATCAATATTCTTGCTTTTGGAGTTTCCGCATCGGTAGAAAAGAGTGTAGGTTATATTACTCAAATAATTGGTCCGGTACTAGATGCGGCTTTTCCTTCAGATAGAATGCCCAATATATATAATTCCTTGGTAATCAAAGGTAAAAATCCAGCAGGTCAAGAAATTAATGTTACTTGTGAGGTACAACAATTATTGGGTAATAATAGGGTTCGGGCCGTGGCTATGAGTGCTACGGACGGTCTAACGAGAGGAATGCCAGTTTTTGACACAGGAGCTCCTCTTGTTGTTCCCGTTGGTGAATCCACTCTTGGACGAATATTTAATGTTCTAGGAGAACCTGTCGATGAGTTGGGTCCCGTAGATGCTGACGAAACATCTCCTATTCACAAACCTGCTCCTGCTTTCACACAGTTGGATACCAAATTATCCATATTTGAAACCGGGATTAAAGTGGTGGATCTCTTAGCTCCTTATCGTCGTGGTGGAAAAATCGGATTGTTTGGGGGAGCCGGAGTTGGAAAAACGGTTCTTATCATGGAATTGATTAACAACATTGCTAAAGCCCACGGAGGTGTATCTGTATCTGGTGGGGTAGGGGAACGTACACGCGAAGGAAATGATCTCTATATGGAAATGAAAGAATCAAAAGTTATTAATGAACAGAATGTCTCGGAATCAAAAGTAGCTCTGGTATATGGTCAAATGAATGAATCGCCCGGAGCTCGTATGAGGGTTGGTTTAACCGCGTTAACAATGGCCGAGTATTTTCGGGATGTTAATAAACAAGATGTACTCCTATCTATTGATAATATTTTCCGTTTCGTACAAGCAGGATCCGAGGTTTCTGCCTTATTGGGGAGAATGCCCTCCGCTGTAGGTTACCAACCGACTCTTAGTACAGAGATGGGTTCCTTACAAGAAAGGATCACTTCTACCAAGGAAGGATCCATAACTTCCATTCAAGCGGTTTATGTACCTGCCGACGATTTGACTGACCCAGCCCCTGCCACAACATTTGCACATCTAGATGCTACCACTGTTCTCTCAAGAGGATTAGCTGCGAAGGGTATTTATCCGGCCGTGGATCCACTAGATTCAACTTCAACCATGTTACAACCCTTGATTGTGGGTGAGGAACATTATAAGACTGCGCAGGGAGTTAAACAGACTCTGCAACGTTATAAGGAACTCCAAGACATTATAGCTATTCTCGGACTGGATGAATTATCGGAAGAGGACCGTTTAACGGTAGCTAGAGCACGAAAGATTGAACGTTTCTTATCACAGCCTTTCTTTGTAGCAGAAGTATTCACGGGCTCTCCGGGCAAATATGTTAGTCTCGTAAAAACAATCAAAGGTTTCCAAATGATTCTTTCCGGAGAATTAGACAACCTTCCCGAACAAGCTTTTTATTCAGTGGGTGACATCGATGAAGCAGCTGCAAAAGCTGCAATTTCGCAAGCGGGGGGTTAATTAGAGAGATGATACTGAATCTTTGTGTAATGGCTCCGAATCGGATTGTTTGGAATTCTGAGGTTCAAGAAGTAATTTTATCTACTAATAGTGGTCGAATCGGTATATTGCCCAACCATGCTCCGCTTCTTACAGCTCTAGATATTGGAGTTATGAGAGTGCGTGTCAATGAACAATGGTCTAATATGGCTTTGATGGGTGGTTTTGCCACGATAGATAACAATAAAATAACTGTATTGGTGAACGAAGCGGAAGGAGCTATTGATACTGATCTTGAAGAGGCTCGCGATACTTTTATGAAAGCCCAGACTGATCTGGCTCGAGCAGAAGGAAAAAAAGAGACTATTGAAGCTGATTTAGCTTTCAAAAGAGCCAAGGCAAGACTAGAAGCAATCAATGCCAATTGAAATATTCCAAAGGTTACTCGAGAATAGGTTTTGCATTGACTTGTTCATCGTTAAGGAATGAGTGTGACAGAATGAATAATGTTCTATAAATACTCGATAGTTATCGCAATTTTTCCCAATACTACCTTTCCATCCCAACCCATTCGCATGTAAAGCTTATTGGATATTTTATAGATTTAAAAGTATCCAATAAGTTTTACCTACTATTGGATTCGAACCAATGACTATCGCCGTATGAAAGCGATCCTCTAACCACTGAGTTAAGTAGGCCATTCTTTAATTCGAGTGAAACTATTCTAGTGGGTATAAGCAGCTGTGAACAATACAGTATCAGAAAGAGTTGAATAGATTTCAATATTTTACTCTCATGGTGTGCCATAAAACTTGACAGGGATTACTGAGTATCAATAGTATGATAAGAGATCAGTAGAAACAAAGGGCTATGGCTCAGCGGTAGAGCACCTCGTTTACACGTGCGCCAATGCTTTCCAGGAATATTTAGTTCATCGATTTTACCGATTCACTGAAAGTTCAAGATTTGTGTTTTACTCTATCCATAGTCTCAGGAGAACAGTAGCATAACGACAGATTCGATTCTCTCAGTAATGGGGGAAAGGATTGATAATCTAGTTGATATGGTGAATTGTGCGTTCATTCAATGCTAGGGATGATAGGGGTAATTACGGGGACCTCAAGATAATCTTTCCCTCACTACGTGGACTTCAAGGTGTATGAAGTTCCCCTAAGCGATAGAGGCTCTTTCTTTTTGAGTGAATCCATGCCCGGAAAAGCAAACCTGTGTCAACATTTATAAACTTCTTGAAAGACTTTGGGATTGGCTCGAAGTGTTTCATCGAGCACACGGAACCATCTTATTATTCCGCTAGTGGGAGAAGTATGGTAAATTGACTAATGTATCTTTTAGTTGATGAACGAGCCCAATGCGGGAAAAATATGCATGTTGGGTTCCCGAAACAGTTCGGATCCATCATTCTGTTGATTCCGATCTGTCTCACCGAGAAGGTCTACGGTTCGAATCCGTATAGCCCTAATCCTTGGAAGGATTCTACACGATTATAAATGGATCCCTCAAAAAGTGAACTTTTTATCATAATTGCTGTTAGGTAGAACTCCTGTATGTATAGCGTATCCACGGATATAACTTTTCTGTCGGAATCGACTCAACCTTACCCGAGTAATTATGAGATATGAAAAGACTTTCCTTATCCCATTCTTGTAACATAAATATGCTCTATGTTTTTGCTCCCCAAATATGAATCGTTCCGGATATTCCTATTTATATCTGTCCTTATCCCCGTGCTAGCAATTTCGGTATCGGGACTCTTAGCACCTGTTGGTAAAGGACCAGAAAGAATTACTGGTTATGAATCAGGTATAGAACCTACGGGGGATGCTTGGATTCAATTTCAGATCCGTTACTACATGTTCGCATTAGTCTTTGTAATTTTTGATGTTGAAACAGTTTTTCTCTATCCATGGGCTACGGGTTTCGATGACTTAGGTGCAACTGCCTTCGTTGAAGTTCCAATCTTTGTATTTGTTTTAATCGTTGGTTTAGTCTATGCATGGCGGAAAGGAGCGTTGGAATGGTCGTCTCAACCACAGGATTAACAGATTCTAATAAAGATTTTGATCCTTTCGTGAATCCATCGAGTCATTTTGCGAAGTATTACTCTCCCGATTGGGATACATCAAATTCGATTTTTACAACCAACCCTAATGATTTTGCAAATTGGGCTAGACTCTCTAGTTTATGGCCACTCCTTTATGGTACTAGTTGCTGCTTCATCGAATTTGCCTCATTAATTGGTTCAAGATTTGATTTTGACCGTTACGGTCTGGTACCGCGGTCTAGTCCCAGACAGGCCGATCTCATAATAACAGCCGGTACTGTCACCATGAAAATGGCGCCCTCTTTGGTAAGATTATACGAACAAATGCCTGAACCTAAATATGTTATTGCCATGGGAGCTTGTACCATAACAGGAGGTATGTTCAGTACTGATTCCTATAGCACTGTGCGCGGAGTAGACAAATTAATTCCTGTAGATATTTACTTACCGGGTTGTCCCCCTAGGCCCGAAGCTATTATGGATGCTGTAACAAAACTTCGTAAGAAAATAGCTCAAGAAACCTATAGGGATGCTGGTGAATTCCAAATAAATTTTAGATTCTTTACTCTGGAACATAAATTTGGTCCTGTACCTAACACTCGTACCAGAAAGTATAGTTAGTAATTATCCGATAGATCTTCAAGAGATTCCTCAGAGATTTTTTGGGGGACGGCTTCGTAAACAAATACTGAAAAAATAGTTAAAAATTACTATCGACTAACGAGGTAATAGAGACACTTTTGGAGGGATGGACTAATGGGACCCAGTGACAATAGTATCACGAAAAATGATTCGAAGATCAAGATTCAGGGACGATTATCTGATTGGCTGTCCAAGCACAAACTGGCTCATAGACCTTTGGGTTTTGATTACCAAGGGGTTGAGATTCTGCAAACCGAACCTGAGGATTGGCCTTCTATAGCTGTTGCGTTATATACTTATGGTTCCAATTATCTCCGCTCCCAGTGCGCTTATGACGCGATGCCGGGGGGGCTTTTGACTAGCGTGTATCATTTCACGAAAGTGCACGATGGTGCAGATCAACCGGAAGAAATCTGTATTAAAATTTTCGTATCAAGAGTAGATCCTAGAATCCCATCCGTATTTTGGATCTGGAAGAGTGCTTCTTTCCAGGAGCGAGAATCTTATGATATGCTAGGAATTTTTTATGAGAATCATCCGTGCCTTAAACGTATATTAATGCCGGATAGTTGGATTGGTTGGCCCTTACGAAAAGATTACATCGTACCCGATTTTTATGAGTTACAAGATGCTTACTAAACACGAACGAGATTTAATAATGTTCCGATATTTGCTTGATTTCCGTACTCTGGTAGTTCACTTGGTTGCACTTGAATGGGATAATAATGGAACGAGCTATCGGCTCCTCCGGGGTTCGGCGAAACCTACCACATGCAAACGATAATCATGAATTATAGTTTGACTCCGTTCTAACTAAGGATGGTTCCGTCAAATAATATGCCAGGAACCAGATTCGAACTGGTGACACGAGGATTTTCAGTCCTCTGCTCTACCAACTGAGCTATCCCGGCCAATTAATTCTTCTATATGCATCCTAATAGAAAGGAGTTTTGGCTGTCAACCCGAGTACCAGATACACGTTTGGGTACCAAAACATGGAGGGGTGAAAGAGAGGAGGGAATCTTCATTAACGGAGGGGAAAAGAATCTTATAGGTTTTGTATGATATCAGCTGGTTCGGGTCGGAATGGATCGTATGATCCATTATGGCCTTTCGTATCTTTCCGACCCTTCCCATAATCGGGATCCGATGCATATCCAGATCGATAATATGCTAGTGTTATCTGAGTGACGGATTCCCTCCCAGGCTTAAGAAATCCTAAGACATTTTTTAGTAAATGGGGATAGAGGGATTTGAACCCTCACGGTTTGCAGCAGGGACCAACGGATTTTCTTTCTACCACAATTCGCATTGCTGTCAACACTAACAGTGTGGAGATGGACTCTATCTTTATTCTTGCTACTCATTGACGAGAAAGTACCGTCAAAGATAACTCCTTCATTTCTCTGACCAGTCGGTACAATATTAAGATACTAAGTATCTCGTCCGAGTCAGTCTTGGAATAGCTTCCATCGAGTCTCTGCACCTATCTCATCCTAAGAACAAGATTTGGCTCAGGATTGCCTGTCCATAAAGTCCCAGGTTTCCCTGAATTTGAAAGCTGTCATTCAGTAAGTTTCCAAACTGAAGCTCAATCTACTTAAGTCCGTAGCGTCTACCATTTCGCCATACCCCCAATCCTTGTCTCCTGCTACTTATCGAGGCAGGGATCTATCAAAAACTTAGTACTCGATCATTTAAGGGATTACACAAAATCTTACTGGCTTATCGCGATTAATCACTTAGGATTTTCCCCCGCAATACCTATTCTTCCCATCTTAATGATTCGGATGATAATTTATTCATTGATACTCTATCAATCTCCTGAATCATGCCGCGGATCCCTCCAATTGATGGATCACTCTCCATTAACAACAAAATTATTATCATCTATCCCCGGATAAATATAATAATTCAGGGCAGAATGAATTGCAATATTATATTATATTTATTGGATCCAGAAATTACGATTGTTGCGTCTTGAATGGTGTGAAATGGTTATAGATGGGTCGAAAAAAACAGATGGTTCTGTGTAAGGGGTTGAATGTGAAAGGGAGGAACCGGTCCCAGGGATTATTACAGCATCGTCGTATTATAATGGAATAGTTATCGGTTCAATTTCGAGACACGAATTTTCCGTTCCCTTGCCTCGGTCTAGATTCCTTAGGGTCCTTCAAGGGTTCCTATGCATCCTCCCACCAGGAATAAGGGGCGATAGGCAATTGCGGAACAAAAGGGCAATCCAATGCTGGTGGATACATTTTAATAGCTTTTTAAATAAATCTTTTTATCGGGCCCGTCACCTCTAGGTTCCAAGATGTTGATTCGTGGGATTGGGATATTGGAATCGAATCAAAGGTTGGTTAATCATATGAATCAGCACTACGTGGAGTACTCGGAGCACTCTCATACTGCCCGATCCCTTAAAACTTCGTAACTTCGTAGTGAGACTAAACAGAGTTCGCACAGGGACTGAATCGGGGAGAAGCCTATGGGGGGAAACGGCTTATCATTGACTGCTCATTGGTCTCGTCCATAAGATTTTAAATATCATCCTTAAAAATATATCATGCTTAAAAATTATAAATAGGTTACTAAGAATATTATTGTTACTCGAATTCTCAGGATCGAACTTGTTGCGTACCTCCATGCAGAAGCAAGAGTTTCCCTTATGTGACTCCTTATAACTCCCCTCGCTTTTTACTGTTGACCCCGCTGATTCGATTCTGCCAACTCTGCTGACCCTGCTGCACCCGATCCCAATCTGTTGCTTCTACATGATCAAAGGCGCTTAATTTCGTGTAGAGAGTACCTTTTTAGTGAAGTCCTTGTCTTTTGGGCAGAGGGCCAAGTCTTTCCCGTTGCTTCGTGGAGGACCCGGTGGAAGCTCCGTATAGAAACCGCGGGACAAAATTTTTATTACAAATTGTCACAGTATACCTAGTACACCACTCTAATCTGCAACCTAGTGGCTAGGAGCTCAATAATTTTTGATGGAACCAATTGTTTGAGCGAGTACCTTTAAGGGCTTATTTCTCAGTACTTTCGGATAAGAAGTCGTGATTAGTCTCTGTAGAATCTTCTTCATTGTTATTAATCTTCATAAGTATTAATCGGTTTTTTTTACATATCTCTAATCAAATTGCCTATTCATACAATGGATGAATATAGAGAAGGAGCTGGCGGTGTGTAATGATGTAAAAGTACTATAAATTGGATGGGTGAAAGGGGTATAAGGTTTTATGGTGCTCCGAATGGTAAATCGCCGCAACCCATCACACCCCTTCTAGTCACGTACCGGTTCACTCCGTTTCTACCAGGGCCTTCACCATCGAGAGCTACAACATATTCTCTTTCTTCCATCCGTAGACTCGCAGAGATGTAAGCAATTTTTTTGGGTATCATGAAACTTCAAATGCTTCAGTTCCTTCAGGAGTCTGAGATCTCATGAAGTGGCTATTCGAGGCATTAGTAGGTAGATGAACCGGCGTCTGAACCCACTCCATGATCCTTAGCCCGCCATAATGCGTCGGAGGTAATGATTATGAAACCCCGGGTTCTTTCTATGCTGTAAATGGGCCTGTTCCGTACTCCACACGTCGGTTCGTCACCTGATACAATCTCTTCAAGCACTGAACACTGCTTCATTTTCCCATGCCACCACCAATTACAAATGAAGATCCTGATACTGATAGATTTACAACCCGATCTTATTCACGATCAATATGTTATTATTCTTTGAAACACTCGCATAGATAAAGAAGGAACTTTAAGTAACCTTAAGTTAAGGAAATATAAATATTACTTGAATCCCGTAGTTTTGCGGAACTAGCAAGTTGAAGAAAGAGCCGGGATGACAAGAGAGAGGTAGAGAGAGAGGGAACATTAAGTGGAGGGAAGAAAGAGGAGAAGAGTGGAAGGGAAAGGAAGCGAGAGATGAATGAATAAAAAAAAGGGAAAATTATTTTTATGTCTCGTTACCGAGGGCCCCGTCTTAGACTAATACGCCGTTTGGGAAACTTACCGGGACTAACGAAGAAGTCCCCGAAATCAGAAGGGATTGGCAGCGATCAACCCGTATCAAAGAAAATATCTCAATATTGTATTCGTCTGGAAGCTAAACAACGATTGCGGTTAAATTATGGATTGACAGAACGACAGTTACTCAAGTATGTTCGTATCGCCAGGAGGGCTAGAGGGTCGACGGGTCAGGTTTCATTGCAATTGCTCGAAATGCGTTTGGATAACATTATTTTTCGATTGGGTATGTCTCCCACCATTCCCGGAGCCAGACAATTAGTAAACCATAGACACATTCTAGTCAACGATCGTGTAGTGGATGTACCGAGCTACTGTTGCGGACCGAATGATATTATTACTGTTAGGGATCGGAAGAACTCTCAAGATCTGATTAGGAAGAACATGGAATCCTCCTATGAGAGTGAAATACCAAACCATTTAAGCCTATCTCTTTCAGAGTCTGATAAACTTAAAGGTTTTGTTAATCGAATAATTGATCGTGAATCCATAGGTTTGGAAGTAAATGAATTGCTAATTGTAGAATACTATTCTCGTCAAGCCTAGATTGTTAAAACACTTAGCTTACTCAATCCCCGATTTCTGCTCTAGTATTAGTAGAACCAATCATGACCAAGTATTCCTCTCCCCATCCATTATTCATGACATGCTTCATTGGGGTTACGAGGTGCTGATGTGGATTCTAATCCGTTTACTCAAGCATTTATCACGAATTCTTTTCCCAATTCTCACGACTCTTCCGGATGATAAAGAATTGGTAGTTGCATCTTCAACCTACTAATCCGAACCATCAGATTCTTCGTTGCAACGTAATTGTAATAGTGAGGTACGGAAAGAGAGGGATTCGAACCCTCGGTAAACACTAAGTTTACATAGCATTTCCAGTGCTACACCTTAAACCGCTCGGCCATCCTTCCAGTGAATCTCGTTAGTAATTCTAGAAAGGGAGGATCGGAAGCGCAACTCCGTTCCAACCAAAAATACTAATTCTTGCAGATACAACAGTTTCATCTTCGGCACAAAAAGCAAGCAATCAATATACTTATTAAGTCAAACATGGTTTTCTTCTTAGTGATAATTACTCATTAATCTTGAATAGTGTACGAAACGATCTCGTAAAGACGCATATGATATTACGTAACATATACTGTTATATGATATATATATATATATAGATAGATATATATAGATAGATATATACATATCTACATATCTACATATCTGTTCCCATGTGTTACTGGGACGATTACTCTGTAAGTACCGTTCCAGAGGATATATCCTCTACCACAAACTGTGTCTCCTGTACAAAAATTGTTTCGTGATAAGGAAGAGGGTAAATGTGAATGGAAAAAATAGTTTGGGGAGAGGGATAAGGAAAGGAATAAAGGAGCAATGGAGAAAAAAAAAAAATAATAATAATAGTATTAATTTCCAATCGATCATGCCTAGATCTCAGAGGAATGATAACTCTATCGATAAGACTTTCACAATCGTAGCAGATATATTATTGCGTGTCATGCCTACGACTCAGGGAGAGAAAGAAGCATCTGTTTACTATCGGGATGGTGCGATCCTAGCAATTAAATCAGACGGCTCAATCTTAAGTTCATTGGGTAAATTTTTGATTATGTAAGAATCACGCTCGGTGAAGGTGCGTTTTGTTAAATAAAACAATTCCTTCCATCGTGTATCCTCGATTGATGCGGCCCCGGATGCTCAAATCTCTCAGGGATTCTAGTGTCAAGCAAAGGGTTGAACCCGCATCCCTCCGACTAGGGGTAGGCACAGGGGAGAGGCGCTACGTGTAGAAACCGACAACACAAAGACTTCGTTATTATTCGTATTCCCAAGTATATGTTTCTGTGACGACCAATAGTAGTGATTGGGACAACAAATTCCATCCCGTTTGTGTTTTGGATACCCATAAAATCATCGGAGATTGTCGGAGTAGCCGATCCCCACAGGAACGGAGCGTTGAGAATGAATAAACTGTTGAATCTTCCACTTATGATGCATACCCATTCTCATTTTTATTTTTCAGGGAGATTGATAGTGGGGATGGCTAGGGATTAATTGCTGAGAAACACTAGCCCCTGCCAGTTTGTAGTGGTGGAGTAAAAATTACTTCGGAATCGTGAAGATTTCCCCACACATTCTTCAGGAGTAGCCGTATGAGGTGAGAATCTCACGTACGGTTCTGAAACGGAGGTTAATTAACCGACCGTAACGAATGTCAGCTCAATCTGAGGGAGAATACGCGGAAGCTTCACAAAATTATTATAAGGCTATGCGCCTAGAAATCGATCCTTACGATCGTAGTTATATACTTTATAACATAGGTCTTATTCATACAAGTAATGGGGAACACGCCAAGGCTTCGGAATATTATTCCCAAGCATTGGAACGCAACCCTTCTCTACCACAAGCTTTCAATAACATGGCCGTAATCTGTCATTACGTGCGACTATCTGTACTATGGGATTAATTGGTTTAGTACCACCGAATAGAGAGCTTTCTACACAGACACCATCGCAAGATGGAAAAGATTTGATTAGCCGTGGAAAATAACCTTTCATGGAACTCGAGCATGGAGGGGAATCAAAGCTTGTGTATCCCATGGATAAAAATTGAATTGGTAAAAGAAGCACCGTAAAGATCCATTATTGAAGACTCGGGTTGATACAATAGTAGTTGCCTAATAAGGAATTGGTTCATGTAATGGAATGGATTCCGAAATGGATGATAAAGCAACGGTGTAGGATCGAATCCTAAAGGATAGTAGGATTAGAAGAATCTACATATTGAAGTAAGATAGTTACCTCTTGCCTCTCCATAGTGGAGGGGGATATTATAAGGAGGAGGTACCATCCATCCTTCAAGGGGTCGGAGGATAGACCATATTCCATCCAGTTCGAGATGGAAGTATTAAACTATGTCGCTAACTATTCCTAGTGTTTCAATTGATTGGAAAATAAAAAAGGATATAGATACATCAATAGAGAATAAATTAATGAACGGAAGAGCGAATTGTCATTAAAAGTGAGAAACCTAGATTGATAAAAATAGTTATTTGAGCCGTATGAGGTAGGAAACTCTCAAGTACGGTTCCAAGGGAAGGGATTTTTGTAAATTGGCCTATCCCGACCGAGGAGAACAGGCCATTCAAAAAGGGGATCCCGAAACTTCAGAAGCATGGTTCGACCAGGCTGCTGAGTATTGGAGGCAAGCAATAGCACTTGCTCCCAGTAATTACATCGAAGCACAGAATTGGTTGAGAATCACGGGACGTTCCAGGGAGTAGGGATATAGTAATAGGAACATATGCTTTTATTGGATCAGACTTTTATTAAGGATCGAAAATATATTTGTATGGGATTGAGGATATTTGTTTGGATGGGGGTATTGATAAGTAGGAGGGAGAGACTCATCCCGTCGAACTGAGATCGGATCCATAATGGGTCCATCAGGCACTTATAAGTTGTGTAATAATAGGTTTGAATGCCTACCCAGATGACTCCTCTATCATAGTCGTCCCAGTCACAGACTGTTGAGGAGGGAAAAATCTCATAGAAAGATCCCTCAGAAGTTTCTTATTCATTGTTGGTGGGTCGTTGCTATCCCCTGTTCCGAGATAGGAGAATCTTGATGACTATTCGTTCACCGGAAACAGAAGTTAAGATTGTGGTCGAGAGGGATCCTGTAAAAACTTCCTTCGAAAAATGGGCTCAACCTGGACATTTTTCAGGAGCTTTAGCAAAAGGTCCTAATACTACCACTTGGATTTGGAATTTACATGCTGATGCTCATGATTTTGATAGCCATACCAATGATTTGGAAGAGATTTCTCGCAAAGTCTTCAGTGCTCACTTTGGTCAACTCAGTATTATTTTCATTTGGCTGAGCGGTATGTATTTCCACGGAGCCCGCTTCTCCAATTACGAGGCATGGCTAAGCGATCCCACTCATATCAAACCCAGTGCTCAAGTGGTTTGGCCAATAGTGGGTCAGGAGATTCTCAACGGAGATGTAGGTGGTGGTTTCCAAGGTATACAAATCACTTCAGGTTTCTTCCAAATCTGGCGAGCATCCGGAATAACTAATGAATTGCAGTTATATTGTACCGCGATTGGTGCATTAATATTTGCGGCACTAATGCTCTTTGCTGGTTGGTTTCATTATCACAAAGCTGCTCCAAAACTGGCTTGGTTCCAAGATGTGGAATCTATGCTGAATCACCATTTGGCGGGTCTATTGGGTCTGGGATCTCTGGGCTGGGCAGGACATCAAGTGCATGTTTCTCTGCCTATTAACCAACTCTTAGATGCCGGGGTCGATCCCAGGGAAATTCCTCTCCCTCATGAATTTATTCTGAATCGTGATCTACTCGCTCAATTGTATCCTAGTTTTGATAAAGGATTAATACCATTCTTTACATTGAATTGGTCCGAATACTCAGATTCTTTAACCTTCCGCGGGGGGCTTAATCCTGTCACAGGAGGTTTGTGGCTAACTGATACTGCGCACCATCATTTAGCTATAGCCGTTCTTTTCTTGATAGCCGGTCACATGTATAGAACAAATTGGGGCATTGGGCACAGTACAAAAGAGATTTTGGAAGCTCATAAAGGTCCATTCACAGGCGAAGGTCACAAAGGTCTCTATGAAATTCTAACCACTTCTTGGCATGCTCAATTATCCATTAACTTAGCTATGCTAGGTTCCCTAACCATTATAGTGGCTCATCACATGTATTCGATGCCTCCCTATCCATATTTAGCAATTGATTATGGTACACAATTATCTTTATTCACGCATCACATGTGGATCGGTGGTTTTCTTATAGTTGGAGCTGCCGCGCATGCGGCTATCTTTATGGTGAGAGATTATGATCCAACCACTCAGTATGATAATCTGCTAGACCGTGTTATTCGACATCGTGATGCGATCATCTCGCACCTAAATTGGGTGTGTATTTTCTTGGGCTTCCACAGTTTCGGCTTGTACATCCACAACGATACCATGAGTGCTTTGGGACGTCCCCAAGATATGTTCACGGATACTGCTATACAATTACAACCCGTATTTGCCCAATGGGTGCAAAATACTCATGCTTTTGCTCCCGGTTCAACAGCACCCAATGCAGCAGCAAGTACTAGTTTAGCCTGGGGAGGTGGTGATTTAATAGCAGTGGGCGGCAAAGTAGCTATGTTACCGATCTCATTGGGAACAGCAGATTTTTTGGTGCACCATATTCATGCATTCACTATCCACGTGACCGTATTAATATTACTGAAAGGTGTTCTATTCGCACGGAGCTCGCGTCTAATACCTGATAAAGCTAATCTTGGTTTTCGTTTCCCCTGTGACGGACCTGGTAGGGGAGGAACGTGTCAAGTATCTGCTTGGGATCATGTTTTTCTAGGATTGTTCTGGATGTATAATTCTATCTCGGTGGTGATATTTCATTTCAGCTGGAAAATGCAGTCCGATGTTTGGGGTAGTGTAAGTGATCAAGGAGTAGTCAGCCACATTACTGGGGGAAATTTTGCCCAAAGTTCAACAACTATTAATGGATGGCTTCGTGATTTCTTATGGGCGCAGGCTTCCCAAGTAATTCAATCTTATGGTTCTTCATTATCTGCGTATGGTATCTTATTCCTGGGTGCTCATTTTGTTTGGGCTTTCAGTTTGATGTTCTTATTCAGTGGTCGTGGGTACTGGCAAGAACTTATTGAATCAATTGTTTGGGCTCACAACAAATTAAGAGTCGCTCCTGCTATCCAGCCTCGGGCCTTGAGTATCATACAGGGACGTGCTGTGGGAGTAGCTCATTACCTTCTGGGTGGGATTGCCACAACATGGGCATTCTTCCTAGCAAGAATCATTGCAGTGGGTTAATGGCTGGGAGGATTTGAAAAGCATTACGGCATCAAGATTTCCAAGGTTTAGCCAGGGTCTAGCTCAAGACCCAACTACTCGTCGTATTTGGTTTGGTATCGCCACCGCACACGACTTCGAAAGTCACGATGATATTACTGAGGAGCGTCTCTATCAAAAAATTTTTGCTTCTCACTTTGGTCAGTTAGCTATAATATTTCTCTGGACCTCCGGCAATCTGTTCCATGTAGCCTGGCAGGGTAATTTTGAGGCATGGGTACAGGATCCTCTACATGTAAGACCCATTGCTCATGCGATCTGGGATCCCCATTTCGGTCAACCAGCTGTAGAGGCTTATACCCGAGGGGGTGCCCCGGGCCCAGTAAACATTGCTTATTCCGGTGTTTACCAATGGTGGTACACAATTGGTTTACGTACCAATCAGGATCTTTACAACGGGTCCATTTTCTTGTTAATTCTCTCCGCTCTGTTTCTAATCGCGGGTTGGTTGCATCTACAACCCAAATGGAAACCTGGTCTTTCTTGGTTCAAAAATGCTGAATCTCGTTTGAATCATCATTTATCAGGACTTTTTGGGGTAAGTTCTCTAGCCTGGACGGGACATTTGGTTCATGTTGCCATTCCTGAATCGAGAGGTGAACATGTGAGGTGGGATAATTTGCTAACTACGCTGCCACATCCCCAAGGTTTAGGGCCATTCTTTTCAGGTCAATGGGGTGTTTATGCGCAAAATCCGGACTCCATAAATCACTCCTTCGGTACTGCTCAAGGAACAGGTACTGCTATCTTAACTTTTATTGGAGGATTCCATCCACAAACGCAGAGTCTATGGTTAACCGATATTGCACATCACCATTTAGCTATTGCAGTTGTTTTTATAATTGCTGGTCATATGTATAGGACCAACTTCGGAATTGGGCACAGTATGAAAGAGATTCTGGAAGCACATATCCCCCCAGGAGGTGGATTGGGACGTGGACATAAAGGTCTCTATGACACAGTTAATAATTCTCTCCACTTCCAATTAGGCCTTGCTCTCGCTGCTCTGGGGGTAATCACTTCTTTGGTAGCTCAACACATGTATTCCTTACCAGCTTATGCATTCATAGCACAGGATTTCACTACCCAGGCTGCATTATACACGCATCATCAATACATTGCTGGATTTCTCATGACAGGCGCTTTCGCTCATGGAGCCATATTCTTTGTTAGGGATTATGACCCGGAACGAAATAGAGATAATGTATTGGCTAGAATGCTAGAACATAAAGAAGCTATAATCTCTCATTTGAGTTGGGCCAGTTTATTCCTAGGCTTCCACACCTTAGGTCTCTATGTCCATAACGATGTTGCATTAGCCTTTGGTACTCCGGAGAAACAGATTCTGATTGAACCTGTATTTGCTCAATGGATACAATCTGCCCACGGGAAAACTTTGTATGGTTTTGACGTACTTCTATCCTCAGCCGATAGCCCAGCTTTCAGTGCTGGTCAGAGCCTATGGTTGCCCGGGTGGTTAGAAGCTATTAATAGTAATAGCAACTCACTATTTCTAACAATCGGCCCTGGGGACTTCTTGGTTCACCACGCTATTGCTTTGGGTTTACATACAACTACGCTAATCTTAGTTAAAGGTGCATTAGATGCGCGTGGATCCAAACTAATGCCGGATAAGAAAGAATTCGGTTATAGTTTTCCCTGCGATGGGCCGGGTCGAGGTGGTACTTGCGATATATCGGCATGGGATGCTTTCTATTTGGCAGTATTCTGGATGTTAAATACTATTGGTTGGGTTACATTCTACTGGCACTGGAAACATATAACTCTGTGGCAAGGAAATGTGGCTCAATTTAATGAGTCTTCCACTTATTTAATGGGATGGCTAAGAGATTATTTATGGTTAAATTCTTCGCAACTCATTAATGGGTATAATCCTTTCGGCATGAACAGTCTATCCGTTTGGGCATGGATGTTTCTATTTGGGCATCTCGTTTGGGCCACTGGCTTCATGTTTCTCATTTCTTGGCGCGGGTACTGGCAGGAACCGATCGAAACTTTAGCTTGGGCTCATGAACGTACACCTTTAGCTAATTCAGTACGCTGGAAAGATAAACCAGTAGCTCTTTCTATCGTTCAAGCACGACTAGTAGGATTAGCTCACTTTTCCGTAGGTTACATATTCACCTATGCAGCCTTCTTAATCGCTTCCACATCAGGAAAATTTGGTTAATGCTTCTGACGGTGGTAGGATCGGACAGAAGGAATAGGTTAGGCCTATCTCTAAAAAAACAACTAAGGTAGGCTTAATCTATTCTTAGTCCGGTAAGTCCGATCCGGCGTAGACTGATGGAGGAGTAAATAGAAGAGTAGGGTAATTTTAGTAGAGTAAAGCTTCGCGCTTTACGGATAGATCATTCTCTAAACATTGAGTCAAATCATTATTTCAAAACTTCCGAGCGTGACATTATGGCGAAGAAGAGTCTTATTGAGAGGGAAAGAAAGAGGCAAAGATTGGTATGGAAATATCACTCCATTCGCCAATCGTTGAAGGAAGATCTGAATAAGGCTTTATCGCCGGATGAGAAATCGAAGATTCATGAGAAACTACAATCGTTACCTCGTGACAGCGCACCCACGCGTCTTCATCGTCGTTGCTCCGCGACAGGAAGACCCAGATCCAACTATCAGGATTTCGGTCTCTCCAGACACGTACTTCGCGAAATGGCACACGCTTGTTTATTACCCGGAGTAACAAAATCAAGTTGGTAAAATTCGTGTTTGTGCAAGTAGAAGCAGTTGCCAATGGTAATGGATACCCCACAAAATTAAAACATTCGATGCAATTATTAAACCTAGTTAGTATAATAATTGCATCGGCTGAATTAATAGCGGATTAGTAGCGCGGGGTAGAGCAGTTTGGTAGCTCGCAAGGCTCATAACCTTGAGGTCATGGGTTCAAATCCCTTCTCCGCAAATAGGGACAGACGAAATTAATAGGAATAGATTTCTTGTTATTTATTCGTTGCTACCTCTATTCGATCCATCGATTGGTCGATCAAATGATTCTTAATTACTCACGCGTTCGATCCTTTTTATTAAAATTATATCTCTGTTTATCGGGCACGAATAGCGTTTAAACTATTCGGGGAATAAACTAAGTTGCATGGGTACGAGCAGAGGCCACTGTTCAAATAAACTTGATTATCTTGATTTATTTCACGATATATTGAATCCCAGGGATAAATTTATCAAACACTCGAATCGAATGTTTCCAATGAAACGAGAACCATTACGCTGACACCACTTATTAGGTTTATCATTCCGATGATCCCTTCTCGCTCCTTCAGACAATTCTCTCAATGACAAGGGTGAATAGTTGGCATTATTACTACTAACTCGTCGTTTCAATCACCAAGAGGTTTAAGTATTGGGGAGCACTAGTTTGGGAAAGTATCGTACCCTACTGTCCCATCGGTAATAGGATTCTCCGACGACCTCGTCTCCTACCCGAGAAGCTGTCTCCTGCGGAAGAGGCCCCGTGAGATTGATGATCCGGTTCAGCGTGTTGCATACGGTTAAAGGACCTTCCTCCTGGGTCCCGAAACGACCAAGCAATTTAATCACGCTATTTACATTCTCATCCTGCCGGGATAGATCTTCCCTAATAGCACGCAGATCTTCCCTAATAGCACGCAGAGCTTCTTTTATTGTCTGCTGGTCCTCCTTAATCGCTCGTTGGTTCTCTAGTAAAACATCTATAGTGGTCAAGGTTCTTAGTTTACGGGAGATGACTTCTAAATCGGCATGGAGTCGGTTTAACGCATCCGCATCATTCCTCGAAGAGAGGGTTAGTCCGAGTATGAGGGATCTTATCATGTCGATATGAGCATTGCATTTGTTCGACGCCTCTACAGCCTGCTATCTAAACTCCTTTGTCTCGAATAAAACATTGTTACAAACTTGTAGCAAGGGTTCGATATCAGTGATTTCTCCCTGTGTGCGTTGGCGAGTGAAGAATACCCCTGTTGTTTCACTGACATCCACATCCTTCACTAGATAAATGAGGGTAAGTTGTATAACTAGTTGGTTCGCATACAGGGAGAGAGTGAGGTCTGACAGTGGGCTTACATCCATCCTCTCCATAAGGTCGATCATCTTGTGATTAGCAAGTACAAGCGCCCCCTGAAATTCATCATTGGCCTTATTCTCCAGCAGGGAGCGTCAAAGATATTGTCTAAGATCTTCTAACGGACTGATAAGGGATTGCGGAAGATACTCGTTACTGTTATCAGGATCATTTGTGTATCGGATGCTCATCTTATTAACCTCCGGTATATTGAGAGCACTAATATCGTTTCGTTAGGCAGATGCTTCGCTTCCTTGGCGCCTCTCATATTGTTAGGCAGAATCCTGCCATATGACTCTACTGTGGGCCTTTATTCGATACTATAGTGCGACAAAGACGAAACTTAACCCTTTTCTTGAATCCGAATAAGAAAGGAACAAAGCAAGAGAAGGAAGGGAAACACGTCGGACTGATTTACTGGAGACCGAAGGCTGAATTCACGGATAACATATCTCGGGTGGGAGGATGTGTGTAGGGCGTGTAGGGTGTGTAGGCCCAAAGAGGATTCCGCGCACTCCGAAATAAAAGAAAAAAGATTTATCTCGCGAATTATGGAAAACCAGCCTTAGGCCCTACACAACCTACACTACCTACACCAACTAAACCTCTCTATTCAGTCTTTACTCTCTACGAACATGCTTACACCGATAAAATCTTGACTAGCTTTGGAGAGTATCTTGTTCAGCGCGTCGACCATCCCCGATTTCCCCGACTTAAGGTCCGAAAAAACCAGTAAATCATCGTTCTCTAGGCTGATGGGCCAACCCAAACCATTTAGTATTAATCCTTCTGTAACGGCCATTAAAAGTACTAACTCGTGGGATGTAAAGGTCCGGGATGACATCAATCCCGCGTGGTAATTACTTCCCTTTCTTCCCTGATTGCTCTCATCCCCACCGCCATAGTAAGGTAGTTTCTTCGTAGGCAAATATATTCTCCTGCGCCCCCGATGTCCCCAAGGAATTTGGCTAATTCGACGACTATAGGATGTTGTACAGCCCGATGGAGGCAAATTTCCGAATCGTCTCCGGTTAAATCATCCTTGCGTGCCATAATAGCTTTCCGAATAGCCCCATTACCTTTAAGCTGGCACCATTCAAGCCCGCATAGAAGATGGTTTTGAGTAGAGGCTTGGGTATACCATGATCCCACTTGTTCATGACGAATCCCCAAAAGTTACCCGAACGATATGCATCCCAAGTATTAGGAGCCCTGTTGGGTCCCATGAGTCCGGTAAAGATACCAGTGTGGCAGGCCATCATATCAAACTCTTCTATCCATAAACCCTCGGGAAGAGCGATCCTTTAAAAGACCTCTTTGATAACGCTCTTACATTCCCTCTTGATATTGGCGATGGAAGCTAGACTCTCCCCTGACCTGGGTTTAATCCTTGGATATCCCTGGGATTCCTCGTAAGATTCCGCAAACAGAGCCCCTATTGGATGGACACCTTCTCCGGTAGTAGGGGGTATCTCCGGGGAGGAACAGACGGAACAGTATGTAACACATCCGTATAATATCACTCTCCCTCGTTTTCAGGGACAAAAGCAGGTTCGGATATCTCCCGGGTAGAGCCTTAAGGGTTTGGACGCAAGTCTCCATCTCTTCCGCCTGAGGATATGGGTCATCCACCATTGTGGTGGATAGAGACAGATGAGAGGGAAAGAATCAGACTTTTATCATAGATAACCCGCATTTCGAAGCGATTATTAAAGGTGGATTTACCCGTGGCGCCTGATCCCCACAGGTAGAGACAGATCTGTTTCTTGTTGTTCTGAGTAAAGAGTAACTTAAGGAAGGCTCTGATAACGTTTAATTTTAATTTATCGCCATTCGTCAGATCGAATAAAAACTCCTTCTGGATGGGAGTTAATTTAGTTTATTTGTAGAGGGGAATGTTGCAACGGGAGAAGAGCCAGAACCCGGGGAGAGGAGGCACGATTGCGTAATCATCCTCCTTGTACTCCAGAAACCCATTCACAAAGTGAAGACCATTTACCGACTTGGGCTCGCAGTGCAGCTTACCCTTCAGGTTGTCTTCCATCAGCTTGCGAAACCCCAGGGTCGACATCTTACGAGCCTGCTCTGGGGCGTAGTCCATTTTTAGGGTATCTATCTCGTTTCCAATATCATTAAGCAGCTCAAACAAAGAACCCTCTTCGAACGTCCAATAAACCTCCGTCTTATAATGCCGCGAGTACCAGGCTCTCTAGGCCTTCATATTTCTGATTGCCGATACTCAGAGGCTCCCGTTCTCGTACTCTCTTAGCCAGGTCTTCCAGCTTGGGCTCATCAAAGGACGGTTCACAAAGATATGCTGCCTGCATCCTCAACGTCTCTTCGCTAAGAGAAGGATTCTTCATGACTTGTTGGTAAAGTGCGTTCCATCGACTCCCCTCAGGTATAGGGCATGCAATCTCTATTTGTTCAACCCAGAGACGAGCTCGAACGCACCTGTAAGCAATCCTAACTCTGATAGAGGGATCCATTCAATAACTTTTTTCCCACTCCCCCGAGGGTCATTCGCTTATTTGAGCACGGGGAGAATACTCGATGGGGACTCCGCATGCGAAGTGCGTTGCCTTGGCGACTGGGAAAAGGAGCCTACCCCAGATATGTAATCCACCCGATGGTGTTTGTTCCAGACTACACTTATAGGACAACCCAAACATTGCCTCTTCAAGGAGGCCTGCCATCATAGGCATATCCATGTCTATGATAGCGACCCCATTTGGTAAGCTACTCAGTTCCAACCCTAAAGAATCACAGTCATCTGGCATATAAAGGTGATTCTTATCCAGATTATTTAGAGTCAAGGGTTCTTGCTCCCTATTCAGCCTCCTCTTTCCCCTCTGACGGAATATGCGGCATCCATTTGCAACAAGCTCGGTAAGCACGTTATACTCTACTGGTGTTAGGGCCACCCAGCTATACTTACTAACTCTTGATGGATATACTCCCATAGGTTTATAATCCTCCTATATAAATGGGTTCCTTTCACTATAGTGCGTCCAAGTCTTACACCTGGACGCACACTAAGAGCTTCCCCTCCTCTACCTCTATATCCTTTGGGAGGGAAATTCTTACTACCTCAGGGTTATCTGGAACCCTCTTACTTTTAAACGTTAGCTGGCGGTCCTTAAACAACATGTTTTGGAAAGCCCGCTTATTACCCACCCGCACTCTCTGCAATTCCGGTTCACATTCCTTAAATGTTTTTTATCCCGTAATTATTTCACCGGGAGCCCCTTTAACTCAGTGGTAGAGTAACGCCATGGTAAGGCGTGAGCCATCGGTTCAAATCCGATAGGGGGCTGCTGAAACTATTTATTTTTCTTCACCCCCAAGGATAAATTTATGAATTCGAGCCATATTTGGTGGGAATATCGAGTGATTCAAACGATTATTCTATCGAGCAGACGCATTCACTACCTGATCCTGGATCAATAGGAGTATAGGGTGGGGCGGAAGGCCGATAGGATAAATAATAATAGGTAAACATAACTTATAGTGAGTTCTACGAGTTGGCTATTCTAATAGCTGAATCGACTAAAGATTCTTGACCCTACTACTCATCCTCCATCCCACGATAATCGGGATGAATTTCCATGTATCAAAGAGAGATTCACGATTGAAGGTAAAAACTCCATCCAATACTTTCAATATTGATTCTGTATTTGTAGAATGGATGTAAAGAAATGCAAAAAAATAACCAAGGAAATACTTTGAGTCCCTTTTCCAATGAACTTCAAATCTCTTTTTGCTCCCCTACTTCGTTTCCATCGAATAGGGTACCCTAACGAATGGGGAGAGAGAGAAAACGTTGATCCACCTTATAGGAATGATTGGATCACTAATTTATATCAAACATTTATATCTTTGCATGTTTCTGATCGATAGTACCGCAGGGGGATCTCTAGAGACGAGTATCAGTCTTGATAGACAATTACTTGTAAGGAATGAAGAGGGATTTTTAATCTCTATTCTGATCCATCATCCCCTGATGAAAGGGATACTTATAAATGGTTAAAACAGCTGAATGGGGGGATTATTATGACTATAGCCATTGGAAAGTCTTCCAAAGAACCAAAAGATTTATTTGATACCATAGATGACTGGCTAAGGAGAGACCGTTTCGTATTTGTGGGTTGGTCTGGCTTATTGCTCTTCCCCTGCGCCTACTTCGCGCTAGGCGGTTGGTTCACAGGTACAACCTTTGTCACCTCATGGTACACCCATGGATTAGCTAGTTCTTATTTGGAAGGTTGTAACTTTTTGACGGCTGCAGTATCCACTCCTGCAAATAGTTTGGCACATTCTTTGCTCCTACTATGGGGTCCTGAGGCACAAGGAGATTTCACTCGTTGGTGTCAATTGGGTGGTTTATGGACGTTCGTTGCTTTTCACGGTTCTTTTAGTTTAATAGGCTTCATGTTACGCCAATTCGAACTTGCTCGATCCGTACAATTACGCCCCTATAACGCAATTGCATTCTCTGGTCCAATTGCAGTTTTTGTTTCTGTATTCTTGATTTATCCCTTAGGACAATCTGGTTGGTTTTTTGCGCCGAGTTTCGGTGTGGCAGCTATCTTTCGATTCATCTTATTCTTCCAAGGTTTCCATAACTGGACTCTGAACCCGTTTCATATGATGGGAGTTGCTGGGGTGCTAGGTGCTGCTCTTTTATGTGCCATCCATGGTGCTACGGTAGAGAATACTCTGTTCGAGGATGGTGATGGTGCAAATACATTTCGTGCCTTCAACCCAACCCAGTCCGAAGAGACTTATTCGATGGTAACTGCTAACCGCTTCTGGTCCCAAATCTTTGGTGTTGCTTTTTCCAACAAACGTTGGTTACACTTCTTCATGCTCTTCGTTCCAGTGACTGGTTTATGGATGAGTGCCATTGGCGTGATCGGTCTAGCCTTGAACTTGCGTGCATATGACTTTGTTTCTCAAGAAATTCGTGCAGCAGAAGATCCTGAATTTGAGACTTTCTATACCAAGAATATCCTTCTGAACGAGGGTATTCGCGCTTGGATGGCAGCTCAGGATCAGCCTCATGAAAACCTTGTATTCCCTGAGGAGGTTCTACCCCGTGGAAACGCTCTTTAATGGAACTCTGGCTCTGGGCGGTCGTGATCAAGAAACCACAGGTTTTGCTTGGTGGGCCGGTAATGCTCGACTCATTAATTTGTCTGGTAAATTACTTGGTGCCCATGTAGCGCATGCTGGGTTGATTGTATTTTGGGCTGGATCAATGAACTTATTTGAAGTGGCCCATTTTGTTCCGGAGAAGCCTATGTACGAACAGGGATTGATTCTACTTCCCCATCTAGCTACTCTGGGTTGGGGAGTAGGCCCCGGTGGAGAGGTCGTAGATACTTTTCCATACTTCGTATCTGGGGTACTTCACTTAATATCCTCTGCAGTCTTAGGTTTCGGTGGTATCTATCACGCACTTATCGGCCCGGAGACTTTGGAGGAATCCTTTCCATTCTTCGGTTACGCATGGAAGGATAAGAACAAAATGACTACTATTCTAGGTATTCATTTAATCCTTTTAGGTGCTGGTGCTTTTCTTCTAGTGTTCAAAGCTCTGTATTTTGGAGGTGTCTATGACACATGGGCACCGGGGGGTGGAGATGTTAGAAGGATCGCGAATCTCACCCTTAGTCCAAGTGTTATTTTTGGCTATCTACTTAAATCTCCGTTTGGTGGAGAAGGATGGATCGTTAGTGTAGACGATTTGGAAGATATAATAGGAGGCCATGTTTGGTTGGGATCCATTTGTATCCTCGGCGGAATATGGCACATTTTGACCAAACCATTTGCCTGGGCTCGACGGGCTTTCGTTTGGTCCGGGGAAGCTTATCTATCTTACAGCCTAGCAGCTCTTTCTGTTTTTGGGTTTATCGCTTGTTGCTTCGCATGGTTCAACAATACGGCTTATCCTAGTGAATTCTATGGTCCCACCGGTCCAGAAGCTTCGCAAGCGCAAGCATTTACTTTCCTTATTAGGGACCAACGCCTCGGGGCCAATATAGGTTCTGCTCAGGGACCCACAGGGTTGGGTAAATATCTCATGCGTTCCCCCACAGGAGAAATAATCTTTGGAGGAGAAACGATGCGTTTCTGGGATCTCCGTGCTCCGTGGTTGGAACCCTTAAGAGGTCCCAATGGTTTGGATCTGAGCAGATTGAGGAAGGATATTCAGCCCTGGCAAGAGCGCCGTTCGGCAGAATATATGACTCACGCTCCTTTGGGTTCTCTGAATTCCGTGGGCGGAGTTGCTACTGAGATAAATGCTGTCAATTATGTCTCTCCCCGAAGCTGGTTAGCCACTTCTCACTTCGTTCTAGGTTTCTTCTTCTTCGTGGGTCATTTGTGGCATGCGGGAAGAGCTCGTGCAGCTGCAGCTGGATTCGAGAAAGGAATCGATCGTGATACCGAACCCGTGCTTTCTATGACACCCCTGAATTAGAGATGAGAGGTCGGACATCCCCTTTATTAGCTCGGCCCACCCAGCCGAGCCAATGGAGTGGTATCTGACCGGAATGAAGCAGAATCCGTACTAAGGGGAGAGAGAGGGATTCGAACCCTCGATAGTAATCAAAAACTATGCCAGTTTTCAAGACTGGAGCCATAAACCGCTCGGCCACCTCTCCGAAAAGCACCCTTTATTCAGGATACAGAATAAGAGTTATTTTCGGTAGTGCAGGTACACCAGTATTAACTCATATCCGTGTCGTGGAAGTATATTCCTGGCGCAGAATCCATAATTTTATTAAGTATTCTGCAAATTGATTCCCGCATTTCGGATCGTGAGTGGGCAATCATTTGAGTGAGATAACGGAAAACTACTTCTTTTCGAGCAAGGCATTAATTCATATCACAGGCTGATCGTGGATGCGAAACAACGAACAGGAAGCAGGTTCATTCGATACTAACTACAATGTTTGAGCCGGTGAGGATATTACTGGATAGGAATTGGATGGTATAATCCTTTCATCTTAGAAGCTCGGAGAGTCACAATTATGACTATTGCTTTTCAACTGTCCGTATTTGCATTAATTGCGATTTCATTTCTCCTGGTGATCGGAGTTCCTGTTGTGCTCGCCTCTCCAGATGGTTGGTCAAGTAACAAAAATATTGTATTTTCGGGTGCTTCATTATGGATTGTACTAGTTTTACTGGTAGGCATACTTAATTCATTCATATCCTAGAAGGATCCGCGGTACCGAACACGCTGCAATTCTCCCTCCCTCACTTCACTGTCCCAAGCTTCGAGTTAAAAATGCGTTTCATGCAAATTTTTCAGTATGGGATTCATTAGAAGGGAGGGAATCTTTGCTGATACTTGGAATGAATTTTGAGATTTATTCTATGCGATTCCGTTGTTACAGGAAAACTGACTAGATACAGTACTACCCTGTATCTGCTAGAATAGGGATGGGAAGGGATTGCGGGTATGGTTGAATGGTAAAATATCTCTTTGCCAAGGAGAAGCCGCGGGTTCGATTCCCGCTATCCGCCAATCCGTGAAATCTATGGATTTGAACTTCTCAAGATTCCTCGGTAGTAAGTTAAATTTATCCAACAGGACTTTATTGGTAGGTATTATTACCTATAGATCCTTCTATAACCATTTATTTATGTCTCATTAATCACAACCATTGACGGTTCAATCTCGATCAGGTATCCTTAATAAGTAATGAGGATTAGCCCCCATCGTCTAGCGGCTCAGGACACCTCCCTTTCACGGAGGTGACGGGGATTCGAATTCCCCTGGGGGTACTCAGTTCGATAGGATCTACAATTTTTGGGATCCGAACCTCTCTTGATCGGATAATTCAAGTTTGAGTCTATACAGATTACCTCTTCTGCCGTCTGGGTCGATGCTCGAGTGGTTAATGGGGACGGACTGTAAATCCGCTGGCACTGCCTACGCTGGTTCGAATCCAGCTCGGCCCAATACAGGTATAAGAATCCTTTATAATAGAAGGAGGCACATGAATCGGGATTGACGGGTCTCGAACCCGCAACTTCCGCCTTGACAGGGCGGCACTCTAACCAATTGAGCTACAATCCCAGTGACTAAAATGAATCTACATAAACATTTTGGTGTCAGTATAACAAATTGATGTTCCAATTCCTACTACTACGAATCCAATTCCTACTTCTTCGAATAAACACAAGGATCTTATTTTCTACCACAAGACTCCTCGGAACAAAAATGATAAATTAATCCGAGAAGAAATAAAATCTCCACAATCTCGTACTTATTCGGATACATAGCGTGAGTCAAAGCCTATTTTGATTCTTACAAAATGTACCCTTGAAATGTTTTTTGTGAATTACTTTGAAGGGTACGCAATCCTTATTGCTAACCTTTCAATAATATCTCAGATAGCCAGGTTTAAATCATTGTCTCGACAGAATTCTTTTAATTATGCATTTCCGGTGATTAATCTCGTGCTATACTATTCAATTGATATTGGAGAATCAATTAGATCCGATCAATCTTCTCCTGCTCCATGGGGCGACGATTGATTACCGAGTGATCCATTAATCAATTCTGTTCATTGATTCACCAAAAACTCGGTTATTGAATCCTTCAATTGAATTTTATTCAATCTATTCTAAAATAAAAAAAAAAAAAACTTAATAATGAGATTATGGAAGTAAATATTCTTGCATTCATTGCTACTGCACTTTCCATTCCAATACCTACCGCTTCTTCACTCATCCCCTACGTACAAACAGCTACTCAAAATAATTGATCCAACTCATCATATTTATCGTGTTTCATCTTATCGATACTGCTGAGCAGAAGAAAGATCTATTAAAGTTACTAAATTGTAAGATATATATATAAGTTGTTTTTAGTGAATGGGATCCCTGAGCGAGAAGGAGGAATTATCAACTATCTTAGATAGTCCTCCTTCTTTCAAAAGTGACGTTACACGTGTATATATATGTTTATTCTCTTATATGCTTTACATGGAGTTGAGTCCTGCATTGGGCGGGACAACAATAGGTCTTCATATACCCGCCTAAAGGGGAACTCGATTATTCTAAAGATACGATTTAAACTCGCACAATATTCTTATTATTAAAAAGAAAAGAAAAAAATGGATTTGTTGTCGATATCAATTAGGTGGGGGGGATATTCCAGTAATTTTCCAAGCTAGCAAATTTTGCTCTACAAGTATTATTGACATAAGAGAATATGTTTTAGTATGAAAGGACAAGAATCTATTATACCTTATGTATTCCCTATGGAATTGGGATAAAATGGTTTGGTCATACATAACCTTGCAATGCTGGGATTATCCCCAGTATTGCAGGGTTTTAAGAATAAAGAGTGTTTACTGATTCTGAACAAATATATATTGTGTATTTAACTCATCACAATCCGCTCCTTCCCCAAACTACTAGTGAGATGGAAAATGTAAAGACTACCATCAGAGCAGCCCAAGCGATACTTGTTATATCCATAAAATTATTCCTAATACTTCAATTTTTTTAATGTTACTGAAAATTTAATCGTATGTAGCGATTAATTAACCATATTTACCAACGATTTGGTATACCCTACAATAGGGTTGTCTATTCGAGTCGAATCAGATACGTTTAACGTGACAGGCTGTACCATAATATGGAGCATCTCAATCCGTGTTTGGAACTGACGCGATAGCCAACCCAAAGGATTCTACATCTTGAAAAGGCGATACCCAGATTCGAACTGGGGAGTGAAGGATTTGCAGTCCTCTGTCTTACCACTTGACTATATCGCCCTTCATGAAACTTGAATAAGTGTTCGAAGATGAGTCGAATGTAGGTAGGATTGGTTCAAGTGTAACATTTAGTATAGGTTCTAGCAAGTGCTTCTATTCCTACCTATCTCCACAAATCTCGTTACATAATTATGTAAAAGTTTCAGCATCTATCTCTCCCTCTCTTTTCCCCTCAAAACTCTATTCTTTCTTCCCCTCCAACAATAACTAAGTCTAGAAATGGATAGTTAGTTTTTGATACTCTCACTATGAAAATCGATTCTTAACGTTGGACAGGAGGATGATACAGGAATGTTCGTACTGCCGGAATTTGGAAGAATTCAGTTTGAAGGATTTCAACGTTTTCTCCATAAAGGATTAATCAAAGAACTTACTAATTTTCCCAAGATTGAAGATACAGAGAAAGTGGTTGAGTCTCAATTGCTCGGTAAACAGTACCGATTGACGGAACCTTCAATCAATGAGAGGGATGCTGTATATCAATGCGTCACGTATTCGTCTGAATTATACGTACCGGCCCGAGTGATTCGAAAAAGTGATAGGCAGGTACAAGAACAAACTGTATTCTTAGGTAACATTCCCTTAATGAATGCCCAGGGAACATTCGTGATAAATGGGATTGCTAGAGTTGTAATTAATCAAATATTAAGGAGTCCGGGTATTTATTACAGTCGCGAATTGGATCACGATGGAATTCCCATATACACCGGCACCATAATTTCGGATTGGGGGGGAAGATTCAAACCGGAGATTGATGGTAGAAAAAGAATATGGGCCCGTATCAGCAAGAAACGGAAAGTATCTGTTCTAATCCTACTATTAGCTATGGGTCTGGATATGAAAGAGATTCTGAACAGTGTTTGTTATCCCAGAATTTTATTGGACTTACTGGAGAAACAGAATGAGATTATACAATCATCGGAAGACGCTATAGTTGAACTTTACAGGAATCTCTACTGTGTGAGCGGAGACTTAGTTTTTTCTGAATCCATATATACGGAATTGCAAAGAAGATTTTTTCAACAAAGGTGTGGATCGGGACAAATTGGTCGACGGAATCCGAACAAAAAACTTAATCCTAATGTACCTGAGAATGAATATTTTTTATTGCCCCAAGATTTATTAGCTGCTGTGGATTATTCAATAGAAACAGGTTATGGGGTAGGTGCACTCGATGATACAGATCATTTGAAAAATCGACGCGTTCGATCCGTAGCGGATTTATTACAAGATCAATTAAGATTAGCTTTGAGTCGTTTGGAAAATTCGGTTAGGCAAACCATGCATAAGGTGGTTAAACGTAAACGTTTATTAACTCCCGAGGGATTAGTAACACCAACTCCATTAATAACAACTTCTAGAGAATTCTTTGGTTCGCATCCCTTATCCCAATTCTTGGATCAAACCAATCCACTAGCAGAGGTGACTCATAAACGAAGATTGAGTGCTTTAGGTCCTGGAGGCTTGACACGACGAACCGCTAGTTCTCAAGCACGAGATATTCATTCTAGTCACTATGGACGAATCTGTCCCATTGAAACATCTGAAGGGATGAATGCTGGACTCATTGCATCATTAGCCATTCATGCAGAAGTAAACAGTAGCGGATATTTACAAAGTCCCTTCTATGATCTATTAAATGAATCTGGGAAGGAACAAATGGTTTATCTATCACCGGAAGAAGATGAATATTCCCGAATAGCAACCGGAAATTTTTTAGCATTGAATACGGAGACCCGGGATGAACAAGTTACGCCGGCTCGGTATCGACAAGAATTCCTGACCGTTGCATGGGAACAAGTACATTTTAGAAGTATTCTTCCTCTGCAATATTTCTCTATTGGAACCTCTCTCATTCCTTTTCTCGAGCACAATGATGCAAATCGTGCTTTAATGGGATCCAATATGCAGCGTCAGGCAGTTCCACTTCCTAATCCTGAAAAATGCATCGTGGGAACTGGTCTGGAGAGTCAGGTAGCTCTGGATTCGGCAAGCGCAACCATATCTGTACAGGAGGGACAGGTTGTGTATGTCGATGGTGGGGAAATTAGTTTATTGCTGGATAATGGAGAGACTACATCTATTGAATCAAAAAACTACGAACGTTCCAATAATGGTACTTGTATCAATCAGAAACCCATGGTTATTCAGGGGGAGTATTTGAAGGAGGGACAAGTTTTGGCTGATGGGGCAGCAACGGTTAGGGGAGAATCAGCTTCGGGAAAAAATATTTTGGTAGCCTATATGCCATGGGAAGGTTACAACTCTGAGGATGCGATACTTATCAGTGAACGTCTTATACATGAAGACATTCTAACTTCTTTTCACATCGAAAGATACGAAGCTGAAGTTCGTATGACGAGCCAGGGACCTGAAGAAGTAACTAAGGAAATCCCTCATTTAGATAGTTATGTGCTTCGTCATTTGGGCAGCGATGGACTCGTAGTACCGGGATCTTGGGTAGAAGCGGGGGATGTTCCAGTGGGTAAATTAACACCCCGAGAAGCAGAGGATTCATTGCGAGCCCCAGAGGGCAAGTTACTACAAGCCATTTTCGGGATTCAAGTGGCTAATACGAAAGAAAGTTGTCTCAAAGTACCCATGGGTGGTGGAGGGCGGGTTATTGATGCGAGGTGGATTTCTCAGGAGGATGTATCTATCAATAATGCAGGAATTATTCATACATATATACTGCAGAAGCGTAAGATACAGGTAGGAGATAAGGTAGCTGGAAGGCACGGGAACAAAGGAATTATTTCGAAGATATTACCCAGACAAGATATGCCTTATCTGCAGGATGGTACATCAGTAGATATGATACTAAGCCCCTTGGGAGTACCCTCACGTATGAATGTGGGACAAATCTTCGAGTGTTTACTCGGTTTATCAGGAAACTTTCTGCAACGCCATTATAGAGTAACACCTTTTGATGAGAGGTATGAACGAGAAGCGTCTAGAAAACTAGTTCTTTCCGAACTTTTTGGAGCTAGCAGAAGAACAGCCAATCCATGGTTGTTTGAACCGGACCATCCGGGTAAGAGCCAGCTACTCGATGGCCGAAGCGGCAATATATTTGAACAACCTGTTACAGCGGGAAAGGCTTATATGATGAAGCTAATTCATCAAGTGGATGATAAAATCCATGCGCGGTCTAGTGGACCTTATGCACTTGTTACGCAACAACCTCTTAGAGGGAGATCTAGGCGGGGGGGGCAAAGGGTTGGTGAAATGGAAGTTTGGGCTCTAGAAAGTTCTGGTGCTGCTTATACCTTACGGGAAATGCTTACCCCAAAATCCGATCATATTCAAGCTCGTTATAAAGTACTTGGTGCTATTGTAACCGGAAAACCAGTACCTGAGCCTAATACTGTTCCGGAATCTTTTCGATTACTCGTCCGGGAATTACGGTCGTTAGCTCCGAATCTGACTTATAACCTCATATCCGAGGAAGATTTAGAAAGAAAAGCGACGGATGTTTGATAAAAATTTATTGACAATCCCATTTTATGATCCACCAAAAGAACTATCAACAGCTTCGAATCCAGTTAGCATCTCCCGAACAAATTCGTTCTTGGGCCGAAAGGACACTGCCTGATGGAGAAATTGTGGGGGAAGTAACCCAGCCCCATACCATTCATTATAAGACTCACAAACCAGAGAGGGATGGTCTGTTTTGTGAAAGGATATTTGGACCCGTAAAAAGTGGAGTTTGTGCTTGTGGTGATTACCAAGCAGTTGAGAATGAAGAAGAGTCTCCAAAGTTTTGTAAACAGTGCGGAGTTGAATCTACCGAATCCCGGGTTCGGAGGTACCGAATGGGATACATCAAATTAGCATGCCCGGTTACTCATGTATGGTACTTGAAAAGACTTCCCAGTTGTATCGCGAATCTATTAGCTAAACCTCTTAAAGAATTGGAAAGCCTAGTATATTGTGATGTGTGACTTGATCATACGTTTCGATCGTAACAGATTGGCACAGCAACTGTCGTCCCGCCCGATGACACAGGGATGCCTCTAACTCTGACACGTCCCTTCCGAAGGGGAACGTGAAGCTCAGAATCAGGAGCAATCTTCTAAAGATGCGGAGGAGGATTTGATCCAGGGTTAATACAAATATATAAATTCACGGATTAGACTTCGTAAAGAATTACTCCTTTTCAAAGGATTTTGGAAATATTTCATCGATTTAGGGATTACCCTTCAAATTATTTGAAAAAATTTCCTATGAGATATGGTTATAGAAACCTATTCATCACATATATGTTCCACGAGGACGCAATAACCATCGGAGTAGAGTGAGGACCCAAAGAATTAATTAATAGTAAAGGAAGTATCGAACTATGGATAAAGATAACCCTTTTTTCTCTCTATCTCTCCCTCTTCTACCCATCTCCCTTTCTCTCACCTTTCTCTCCTCCTTCCCCTACTTCTCGTACCCACGAGTGAATGAGAGATATTTCTGCAAACGTATGTACCGTTAAAAGGGAATAAGACCACTCAGGAATCTAATCAGTAGTAATAAATTTGGTTTTTTAATAAAGAACGTGATGAGTCTAAAACCGATCCACACAGAACTTGAGTAATGGGTAGCTATTTCACTTCCGGGAGAATCAGCAACTTAAATTATTTCGGGAGATTTTTTTATTCCGGAATAGTAGCCTGAGCCGGACGAGGGGAAACTTTCACGTCCGATTCTGAGGGGGGGATAACCCATCTCAATCTATTTCTCGCTAGGCCTATAGCTAATAAACCTACCTCATTACGATTACGAGGTTCATTCGATTATGAGGATCAGTCTTGGAAAGATATTCTACCTAGTTTCCTCTCCACGAGAGGTTTTAGAACATTCCAGGGTAGGGAAGTAGCTACTGGAGGGGATGCTGTCGGAAAACAATTGTCTGGTTTGGATCTACAAAATGTTATGGATCGCGCATATACAGAATGGGAAGAGTTAGCGGAGCAAGAATCTACCGGAGATGAATGGGGAGATAGGAGGATTCGAAGGCGACGGGATCTTCTGGTAAGACGCACGAAACTAGCGAAACATTTTATTCATACGGATGTGGAACCAGAATGGATGGTTCTGTCTCTTCTACCGGTTCTTCCCCCTGAATCAAGACCAATGATTGAATCGTTCGGGGGTGAATTAATTACTTCAGATCTGAATGAACTTTATCGTAGAGTTATTTATCGTAATAATACTCTAATAGATTTCTTGTTGAGAAGTGAATTCACACCAGAAGGATTGATTGTTCGTCAGAAAAGGCTGGTTCAAGAAGCTGTAGATACACTCATTGATAATGGTATTCGTGGACAACCAATGAGGGATAGTCGTAACAGACCCTACAAATCTTTTTCCGATGTAATTGAAGGCAAGGAAGGACGATCTCGTGAGAATTTACTTGGAAAACGCGTTGATTATTCAGGCCGATCCGTTATCATAGTGGGTCCGTCCCTACCATTGCATCAATGTGGATTACCCCGAGAAATGGCAATAGAGCTTTTTCAAGCTTTTGTAATTCGCGGTTTAATCGGACGACATCTTGCCCGTAATTTACGAGCCGCTAAGAGTATGATCCATAATGAGGAACCTATCATATGGGAGATACTTCAGGGAGTCATGCAGGGGCATCCTGTACTGTTGAATAGGGCGCCCACATTGCACAGGTTGGGTATACAAGCATTTCAACCCGTTCTGGTAGAAGGACGCGCTATTCGTTTACATCCATTAGTCTGTGCAGGATTCAATGCAGACTTTGATGGGGATCAAATGGCTGTTCATGTACCGTTATCCCTGGAGGCTCAAACAGAAGCTCGTTTTCCCATGCTTTCAGATACGAATCTATTGTCTCCCGCTACTGGAGAGCCCATCGCTGTTCCAACCCAAGATATGCTGCTTGGACTTTATATATTAACGATCGAGAATTCAAGGGGAATTTATGGAGCAAGATATTATCCATGCAAAACAAGGGACCACGTTTCCACCTTCAGAATACCTTGCTTCAGCAACTACAGTGACGTGTTTGGAGCGAGAGAACGGTTTGAAATTGATCTATCTAGTCCTTTATGGCTCCGATGGCAGGGAGATTTACGTACAATAACTTCTATGAACCGAGAATTCCCCATTGAGATTCAATACGAATCTTCGGGTACTTATATCCAAATCTATGGTGGTTATCGGATCAGAAGGGATAGAGGAGAATGTATACTCAGCATATATATTCTCACAACCGCCGGCCGCGTCTTGTTCAACCAACAAATGGAGGAAGCTATTCAGGGTACTTTGGTTGAAGGACCTTCAGCACTGGAATCAATTACTGTTGGTTGTGAAGATATAGATAATTTCTCACATTAATTCATTCCTATAGAACTAGGGAAGCCTATTGAATACTCGACAAATGGCTTGAATCCATTAATAAATTTTGCTCACAGAATTTTCGAGGTTTTCACGATGGCAGAACGAGCTGAATTCCTTTTCTACAATAAAGTAATGGATAGAACTGCCATAAAGCGACTTATTAGCAGATTAGTAGCTCATTTCGGAGTCACATATACAACGAATATCTTGGATCAATTGAAAACTTTGGGTTTTCAACGAGCTACCAACGCATCTATTTCGTTAGGCATTGATGATCTCTTAACAGCCTCTTCCAAAGCATGGCTTATTCGAGATGCAGAAAAACAAAGTTCTATTTTAGAACAGCATCATCGTTATGGTAGTGTAAATGCTGTAGAGAGATTACGTCAATCGATTGAAACATGGTATGCTACAAGTGAGTATCTGAAGCAAGAGATGAATCCGACTTTTGAGGTAACTGATCCCCCGAATCCGGTCCATATGATGTCTTTCTCGGGAGCTCGCGGAAGTTTGTCTCAGGTTCACCAATTGGTGGGTATGAGGGGATTGATGTCGGATCCCCAAGGACAAATCATAGATTTACCCATTCAGAGTAATCTTCGTGAGGGACTTTCTCTAACGGAATATATAATATCTTGCTATGGTGCTCGGAAAGGGGTTGTGGATACCGCGGTACGAACATCAGATGCTGGATACCTCACGCGTAGACTTGTTGAAGTAGTTCAACATATTGTTGTACGTGAAACAGATTGTGGCACCATTGGGGGCATTCCTTTAAACCCTCTCCAAGATTCAGATGGATTTATACGGAGTATCCCCCAGCAGAAACTGATTGGACGTGTTTTAGCAGACAATGTCTATGTAGATACAAGATGTATCGCTATCCGAAATCAGGATATCGGTAATGAACTTGCCGATCGATTGGTAGCTTTTCGGGTACAACCAATCCATATACGATCCCCTCTCACCTGTAGAAAAATTACCTGGATTTGTCAGTTATGCTATGGTTGGAGCCTTACCCAGCACGAATTGGTAGACTTGGGAGAAGCAGTAGGTATTATTGCGGGACAATCGATCGGGGAACCTGGGACTCAACTCACATTAAGAACTTTTCACACAGGTGGAGTATTCACGGGTGATATTGCGGAACATGTACGAACTCCATTCGATGGAATTGTTGGTTTTAACGAAGATTCGGTCCATCCCGCACGTACGCGCCACGGGCACCCCGCCTGGTCATGCCAGGATGATTTATCCGTTTCTGTCAGGGGTAGAGATGGAGTATACAATTTTGTTGCTCCAACCCAAAGTTTAATTCTGGTTCAGAACAATCAATACGTTGAATCAAAACAGGTTATCGCGGAGGTACGCGCCGAGAAATCACCCCCTAAGGAAGAGGTGAAAAAACATGTTTATTCCGATTCAGAGGGGGAGATGCATTGGAGTACAATCGTCCATCATTCATCTGGGCATGCAAACAATAATGTTTATCCCATACTTGGGACAGGTTATGTATGGGTATTATCAGGAGACCTTTGCGAGATTGGAGAAGCACCTTCATCCATTTATAAGGATCAGGATAGGATTCACTTCCGATCGTTCCTCAGAAAAAATGAATCATTGCTCGATTCCCGTGGGGCAAACGATAGGAAGGAGGTTGAACCGTCCGATCCGTACCAAAAAAAGCAAGGGTTTAATAAATCGAGATCCGACTCCCGAATAATAAGTAAGTTTTTGGACTCTCTATACCTCAATATTTCTCAAAATCTCGGTCTGAGGAGGAACAGGATAAGTGGTAGGGTCATTCTCACAATGGGAAGAGGTAGAAACATAAGGTATTGGAAATCCCTTTACGTCAATTTTGCTCTTCGAATACCCAGTAACGGAATCTTGAATCGGGGTGATATACTAGCTATTTACGAGAATCCCAAACATCGGATTAGTACTTCGGGTACTTTGAAATATGGGACTGCAAGAGTGAACTCAATCGCTGATGGAGAGTTTATTTCTGAATATGGAGAAAGTACTAGTTTCATATCGAGATACAGAATTATTGAGGGAGGTAATTTATTTTTCATTCCCGGAGAGATCTATACCCTCCATCAATCCTATCCCTTTCCATCAGTCTCAAACAATAGTATCGTTCGAGCAGGTGAGCAAATTGCTCCTAATATCTATAGCAAATCGGGTGGATTGATTAGAATTGAGAAGTCGCATAACAATATTGAGATACGAGTATTGCCCGGAAATATCTATAATGCGAAGGAAGTAACGGGCATATCCGAACATAATGATGCGTTGATTCCACCGGGTGCTTCAGTATCTTATAATTCCGAATCGGATGATTGGATTTATCTCCAATGGATCACATCCCATCGAAGGAATGCTTTTGCTATAGCTAGACCCGTTGTAAAGTACAATGTTCCTAACGGATATTCCTCGGATCTTCCACTGGAAAAACGGAATCATTCTCAATTTAAAGTTCAAGTTATTGAATACATGCTTTACAAAGATGGCGAAGAAATTCGAGTAATAAATGATGCAAATATTCAATTGGTTCAGACTTGTTTGGTTCTGGATTGGGAAAAGGGGCGCAGCACTGATCCTGCTCGTACTTATATTCTCGAATTGGGGGTAGGAAATGTTTCTAAAACTCTTTTATGTATCAGCTTATCCAACCACTTCGACCCATGCATTGGTAATGGTAGGGATAGATCCTCCTCGAAGCATATCCGTAATAACAGATTTTATTCTTGGAACAATTCTATCACAAGGGTTTCCAAGGATCAGGCACTAATCGGGTGTCGGGGTAATATCCGTTCAGTATCGGAACAGAGTACATCTTTCTCCACCCTATCAACCCAAAATCTTTTTCAAAATAATTTATATAGCAATTCAGAATATTTAAATGAAGCGAGCCAATCCGATAAGAATCTCGAATCGGGGGAAGGCACTTCTTTTTCCACAAACTCTCTTTCCGAGACTTCACAGAATAACTTTCCGTACGGTGTGATAACCTCCGGTAAAGAATCTCGAGAGATTGGAACGACATCAACAGATTCTGTTTCGCCAGTTAGTCATAATCATATGGTACAAGGAATCAATGAATTCGCTCTATTAGGGAATTCACGCAACATTGTTAATTGTTCGTCATATTCTTGTGGAACAGTCGGGAACAAAATATTATTTAACAAAGCATCGTTTATTAATAATCCGAGATACATTTATAGAGTCCCTAATTGGTATCTTCTTGATGAAGAGAAAGAAATCTGTGAATTTGGTTCGAAATATTCCATAGGGAGAAACAATTGTTATCAAACCTTTCGTTTACCCAATTTGCATTCTGGGGGGGCCTCAACAGTAAATCTTGGACAATCCATTTGTGAAAATGCAGAGTTATATGGAAGGTTAATGTCCTCTCAATCCGGTCAAATTATATCTATCCATAGTAATTCTTTTATTATCCGATTGGCCGAGCCATATCTAGCTACTGAAGGAGCAACTGTTCATAGTCATTATGGAAATACCCTTAAGGAAGGGGATACTTTAATAACTCTGACCTATGAAAGATTCAAATCTGGGGATATTATTCAGGGTCTCCCCAAAGTTGAGCAATTGTTAGAGGCTCGGCCGACCAATTCAGTCTCAAGAGATTTGGAAAATTGTTTTGGGGATTGGAACAAAGGGATGACAAGGTTGATTGGCAATTTCTGGAGCTTTTTCCTTGGTGCCGGAATCAGTATGGAACAGAGTCGGACGGATCTAGTTGATCAGATTCAGAGGGTTTATCGATCTCAAGGAGTACGTGTCTCTGATAAACATATAGAGATTATTGTGCGACAAATGACATCTAAAGCACTCACTTTAGAAGACGGAATGGCTGATGCATTTCTACCCGGAGAGCTCATCGAACTATCACGAGCACAAAGGATGAATCGCGCTTTAGGGAGGTCCATATCTTACAAACCCATCGTTCTGGGAGTAACAAAAGCATCCCTCAATACTACCAGTTTCATTCCAGAAGCAAGTTTTCAAGAGACTACTCGAGTATTGGCTCGAGCTGCTATACGGGGTCGAATCGACTGGTTGAAAGGTTTAAAAGAGAATGTGATTCTTGGCGGTATAGTTCCCACCGGTACTGGAAACGAGGAGGTTATTTGTCGAATGACTTTGGGGAAACGGGGCGGAATCATCTTATCAGGTACCACACCTCCCAACAACGAAATGAAGAGTATTATATCCTATCATGGGAATCTATTTATTCTCCCCAACAAGAAACACATTCGTGAAGAATTAAGAAGAGCAATATCTGGTAGGGATAGTGATCAATAGGATTTAGATGTTCATCCGTGATCAAATAGAAAACGGAGTTAGTATTATTTCCAATCAAGGAATTCCAGGAGGTAAGTTCCTGGTACCTTCACGGGGTAGGAGGAATGCTAGAATGCAGCGAAGAATTTGGAATATTGATTTGGGAGAAATGATGGAAGCAGGGGTTCATTTTGGTCACCAGGCTCAGAAATGGAATCCCAAAATGGCACCTTATATTTTTATGGAGCGGAAGGGTATTCATATTCTGAATCTGACTCAAACCGCTCGTTTCTTATCGGAAGCCTGTGAGTCAGTCTCTGATGCTGCGAGTGAAGGAAAACAATTCTTGATAGTGGGTACGAAATATCAAGCGGCTGATTTAGTAGCCTCAGCTGCTACGAGGGCTCGGTGCCATTATGTTAATCAAAAATGGCTCGGAGGTACGTTAACCAATTGGTCCACCATAGAAACGCGTCTACAAAAATTCAAGGATTTGGAAGAGAAGAAGAGGACGGGTCGGTTTCAGCGTCTTCCCAGGAAGGAGGCAGCAATCTTGGAGAGACAATTAGCTCATTTACGTAAATATTTGGGCGGAATTGAATATATGACGGATTTACCAGATATTGTAATAATCGCTGATCAACGGAAGGAATATACTGCCATAAGAGAATGTATAACTCTAGGCATTCCCACAATCTGTGTCGTCGATACAGATTGTGATCCAGACCTTACAGATATTCCAATTCCAGCCAATGATGATGCACGATCTTCAATTCGATGGATCTTGAATGAATTAACATTAGCTATTCGTGAGGGTCGTTCCAATCGTGTGTTATTCGAAAAATAGAGAAACTGATGCATTGTCGAATCATGTACTACCCTTGATCCGCGGAATAATTTAAAATGTTTCGGTATTCTCCATACCTTTGGGCGCATTATATAATAGTGCCGTGGAAACGAAGAAAGACTCTCAGTATTTTTTGGTGGTCTATCCCGTTCTACGTGTGCCCGAGTATTCTATACCGAAAAATAACTCTTTCGTGGGAATCGCCTATGATTCGGGTCGGTCCTCAATGGGGTCGGTACTGATATCAAAAACCCTTTTACTAATAAAATGAACAATTTGTATCAAATATCCAGTGTAGAGGTAGGTCAACATTTCTATTGGCAAATAGGAGGTTTCCAGGTTCATGCACAAGTTCTTATAACTTCCTGGGTAGTAATTGTCATATTATCAGGTTTAGCTGTTGCAATCGTTCGAGATTCACAAACCATTCCAACCGGCAGTCAGAATTTTGTCGAGTATATCCTCGAATTCATTCGAGATTTGACCAGAACCCAGATCGGGGAGGAGGAATATCGTCCTTGGGTACCCTTCATTGGAACTCTATTTTCATTCATTTTCGTCTCCAACTGGTCGGGAGCTCTTTTTCCGTGGAAATTTATTAAATTACCCCATGGGGAATTAGCGGCTCCTACAAATGATATTAATACTACCGTTGCTTCAGCCTCACTAACATCAGTTGCTTATTTCTACGCGGGTTTGCGCAAGAAAGGTCTGAGCTATTTTGGTAAGTACATCCAACCAACTCCAGTACTTTTACCAATCAATATTCTGGAGGATTTTACGAAACCCCTATCACTCAGTTTTCGACTCTTTGGTAATATATTGGCCGATGAATTGGTAGTATCCGTTCTTATTTCGCTAGTACCTCTAGTGGTTCCCATACCCATGATGCTCCCAGGACTATTTACGAGTGCCATTCAAGCTTTGATCTTTGCAACTCTGGCTGCAGCTTATATAGGCGAATCCATGGAGGGTCATCATTGAAGAATCCTCCAATCCTATCACAGATAGAAGGTGTTACTGAAACTTCCTATACTTAATAATCACATTACTCGGTTATAGTAACCCATTCATCAGAGTAATAAATATGGATTCCATGATATAATAGGATGACATTGTCTTTTGCTGGTCCTCCAGAAACGTTTATTACCTCTATTCCCCCAGAAAGGGGATGAATAATGCGAATCAGGGTTAAAATTCACGCGCTTATACTTTTCCATCGAGATGGGTCCTTGTGGACGATTAGTAAGATATTGAAAGGCCAAGATTTACCAACCCTAGTAAAAGGAGATTATTATGAACCCTTTGATTCCTGCTGCTTCCGTTATTGCTGCTGGATTAGCCGTAGGTCCTGCTTCTATTGGACCCGGTGTCGGTCAAGGTACCGCTGCAGGTCAAGCTGTAGAGGGTATTGCGAGACAACCCGAAGCGGAGGGAAAGATTCGAGGTACCTTATTGTTAAGCCTAGCTTTCATGGAAGCCTTAACTATTTATGGGTTAGTCGTAGCCCCAGCACTTTTATTTGCAAATCCTTTTGTTTAATCAGTGTTATTATTCAAGACACATTGTTTGTTGCACCCTATATTTTTAATCACCCATTCAATTGATTCTTCCCTGAGGGAGGGGGGGGGTTGGTTAGCGGGGTGAGCCTCAACTCCCTTCCCGCATGGGGTGGGAATTCATTGCAGGAAATGTAATTAACGAATCGTTTGTCCAATCTTTTGTTAAGGAAATTAGGCTTAGATTCAATGGATTCTCCGCTCAAAAGATTATTTTGAGCGGGATTCCTGAAGAAAATAGTAGATTCCATTATAGATAGCCCATCCTGGGGGAGAGCCTATGAAAAACGTGATTGATTCTATTCTTTTCCTGAATTATCGGCCTCTCACAGAAGGCTTTGGATTGAATACTAATATTTTGGATACAAATTTTATTAATTTGGGTGTAGTAATAGGTGTATTAATATATTTCGGAAAGGGAGTGTGTGCGAGTCATCCTTTTTGAATAAGATAGCTGGATTTACCCAGTCGCGTTTTTAGCAAAATGCGGAATCCCGACGAATGACTCATAGGTTAAATATATTTCTATGCAGGAACCATAGCATTTCGTGAATCCAGTAGGATCTTATTTATCCACCAACTGGAAGGGGAATATTCTAGATATGGTTAAAGCTAAACTGCTTGAAGTCTAAGCAATTAATTGGTTTCTTCTCCCCCATTTTTCGGTATCGGAATACACGATTGGAGATTTTCCTGATGTATAACACTCATATCAGGAAGATCCTTATTCATCGTCCAATGAGGAATAGGGATCTCCAAGAAATAACCAGATTCGGTTTGTCTTGCCGAGTCGACGACCTGTGCCGGACGGAGTTTAATTATTCAAAAAGAATGGTTTTGTCGACCATTACGGTCGGAAGAGCCCTCGTGTAATGAGAAGAATAAAAACTAAATTCAAATTTATATCTCTCTCTATATATATATATATATATATATATATCTTTTTTTTTTTTTTTTTTCTCCAAAATCCTTTCTTTCTTCCTGTCATTCCGGTTCCAGCCGGAGCATGAGGCTTTGATCGGAGGGCAAGCTCGTCGGGATTAGGGAACCTATACATTATAGGGGTACGAGCAGGAAAGCCGAATGAATTGAGAGATTCCTGTTCGGTTTGGGAAGAGGTTATGAATCACTATAGGTCTTGGATGTATAACCTACTTTCATTAAACAATCTATTAGGTAATCGTAAAAAGACGATTCTAAGTACTATCCGTGATGCGGAGGAACGGTATAGAGAAGCTACCGATAGGCTTCAGCAAGCGAGAACTCGCTTGCAACAGGCGGAAGTGAAAGCGGACGAGATCCGGTCGAACGGACTTGCCCGAATGGAGAAAGAGAAACAAGATTTGATTGATGCTGCTGATGCGGATTCAAAACGATTGGAAGAGTCAAAGAGTTCAACTATTCGTTTCGAAGAACAACGAGCAATTGAACAAGTTCGACAACAAGTATCTTGTCTGGCACTGGAACGAGCTCTGGAGGGTCTGACCAGTCGTTCAAATAGCGAATCAAATTCACGTATAATTGATTATCACATTGGCTTGCTCGGAACCATGAAAAGCACGACTGATTAGCTCTTATAGGTCTTATTCCTCAAAGTAGAATCGGTAAACGCTAATGGTAAACACAAACATTCGACCTGACGAGATCGGTAGTTTGATTCGCAAACAAATCGAGGAGTATATTCAAGAAGTCAAGGTTGTTAATACCGGAACCGTACTTCAAGTGGGAGATGGAATTGCGCGTGCTTACGGTCTTGATCAAGTAATGGCAGGTGAGTTATTGGAATTTGAGGATGGTACAGTAGGCATTGCTTTGAATCTAGAGTCTGATAATGTTGGGATCGTACTGATGGGTGATGGGTCCACCATAAAGGAAGGGAGCTCTGTAGGAGCAACGGGTAAGATTGCTCAAATACCAGTAAGTGATTATTATTTGGGTCGTGTCGTGAATGCCCTAGCTCAACCTATTGATGGAAAAGGTCAAATCCCCGCTTCTGAATTTCGACTCATTGAATCTCCTGCTCCGGGTATTATTTCACGACGCTCTGTGTACGAACCCATGCAAACAGGTCTTATTGCTATTGATTCCATGATTCCCATAGGTCGCGGCCAGCGAGAACTCATTATTGGGGACAGACAAACGGGGAAAACAGCAGTAGCTACAGATACTATCTCGAACCAGAAGGGTCAGAATGTTATATGTGTTTATGTAGCCATTGGTCAAAAAGCATCTTCTGTGGCTCAGGTGGTGAATACTTTCCAAGAACGTGGCGCAATGGACTATACAATTGTGGTATCGGAAACAGCAGATTCTCCTGCTACATTACAATATCTTGCCCCTTACACGGGAGCATCTTTAGCCGAATATTCTATGTATCGCAAGAAACATACTTTGATTGTTTATGATGATCTCTCCAAACAAGCACAAGCTTATCGACAAATGTCTCTACTTTTGAGGAGACCACCCGGACGAGAGGCATATCCGGGAGATGTTTTTTACCTGCATTCTCGTCTCCTGGAACGAGCGGCTAAATTGAGTTCTAAATTAGGTGAAGGAAGCATGACTGCTTTACCTATAGTTGAAACTCAGGCTGGGGATGTATCCGCTTATATTCCCACTAATGTTATTTCCATAACCGATGGTCAGATTTTTTTATCGGCAGATCTATTCAATGCTGGGATCCGACCTGCAATCAATGTGGGTATTTCCGTATCTAGAGTAGGGTCTGCTGCACAGATCAAAGCTATGAAACAAGTCGCTGGCAAATTGAAATTGGAATTAGCTCAATTCGCCGAATTAGAGGCTTTCGCGCAATTTGCTTCCGATCTTGATAAAGCTACCCAGAATCAGTTGGCCAGGGGTCAGCGATTGCGTGAATTGCTCAAGCAGTCCCAATCAGCTCCTCTATCAGTAGAGGAGCAAGTAGCTACTATCTATACCGGGGTTAATGGATTTCTGGATATATTTGGGGTTGAACAGGTTAAGATATTCTTGGTTCAATTACGAGAATATCTAGTGACTCATAAACCTCAATTTGGAGAAATTATTCGTTCCACGAGTAGATTTACGGAAGAGGCAGAAAGTATTTTGAAAGAGGCTATTAGAGAATATACTGAACTCTACTTGCTACGGGAGAAGTGATATGATTTATGTATGAACGCATAGATTTTTGTGGTTCCTGGAATCTGTGGGGAGGGGTAGAAGAGAGATGGAATAGAAGAAGAATAATAAAAATTAATAAGAATAAATTATTTATTTGTTTTACTATGTACGTCCAATAGGATTTGAACCTATATTAAAGGTTTAGAAGACCTATGTCCTATCCATTAGACGATGGACGCGTCTTCTCCCCCAGTAGTCCTGGGGGAGATTCGGATGAATCATAATTTTTTTTTTGTATTGAGTGATTCCATGTAGGAATTGTAGCGGGTAGCGGGAATCGAACCCGCATCATTAGCTTGGAAGGCTAGGGGTTATAGTCGGTGCTGCGAGGTATTCCCAGCATCTCTAATTCAGAACCGAACACGAAGATATCTCTTCATTCGGCTCCTTCACGGTGTACAGAATTTTGAGGTAACAATTTATGGATTCACTTTTTTTAATCATCATCAACTATTAAAATGCAATTCATTAATTACTAGTAAATCATTATATTCACCAATCCGTATCCGTAATACCTACGTCAGTTCGTTCATACCCCGGAACTGGAGTCGAAACTTATTAGGTGATCCCTCTAAAAAGAGCAATATCGATTCTTTTTATTTATAAGATCAATTAATACTCTTTCTAGTTACTTCGTTCTTTACTTTCATCGATTCCGATCTTTGGGAGAATATCTTTCACCGAGTTGGGTGAGAGTATCGAAGAATCCCAGTAAACTGGGATTCTTCCTGTTGCAACTTCTACGCCTCAGTATATCAAGATACTGAAGATTTAGTTGTGATGAAATTAATATTTTGGTTGGCTGTCCATGGATCATTCAGTAATAATTAAATAAAACTCTGGATTACGAGTACATTCCGCTCCGTAACTTCAACCTCCGAACGGTTCTTCATCCGGGATGGAAGAAACGGGAATGCTTTGATTACCATTTGCGATACCCACCGGGAAGAATTTGACTTCTACGAAAATAAAATTTTAAACTCATTCAGGGATTGGGTTGGAAGAACCCTCAACCTTTTGGTACATGATGGAACGAATCACACTTTTACCACTAAACTATACCCGCTATAATTCCATTGTAGCATGATTCCTTATGTTCTGTCCAGTCACGTATCGGAAGAGTAACCTTTTGTGAGGAATTTATCACCAAGTACCCATCCCCGGAGATTTAATGTTCGATGGGAGAGTCCCGGAGATGGCCTGATAAAATTATAAATTACCCTTTTGAGCCGCTGATAAAGCAATGACTAATGGTCCTGATACAACAATCAAAGCTAGAACAGTGAGTTGCGCGACGAGTTCTAGATTCATTAAGAAATAGCCTATTATTCTTATCATTCCAATTTCCTTTGATTTCTCCTCCCCCTGGTCCGGATCAAGAGGGAATATTTGAATCTACCTTTGGAGTCACGTACCAGTGCTCGCCCATCTCTGCAATGGAGAGTTACCTGGATCTCACCAACTCTATTCGATGAATGGGTAGTGCATATAGCTATGATTAACCGAGATTGATAAAATGTAGGAGGACTTACTGATCCATCGGAGTAATGTATAGCTAGAAATAAATTAATATTCTGATCGAATCAAACTGGTCCATTATTTGCAAGCGGAATTAGCGGAGAACCAAGGAATGACATCGATCTCAGACAGTCAAATAGTTCTAGCTCTTATAGGTGCTTCTGTAACGAGTGTATTAGCTGCAAGATTGGGATTCGAATTATATCGATGATTCGATTCTCGTTCCGTTCACATGTGAGACAGCCTAGCCTTTTTTTGGCTGGGCCGGTACGGTAGGATTGCGTTTTGGATTAAAGGTATTCTGTATCAGAAATGACAGGCTAGATTAGGAATATTTATGCATATCCCTATATCATTATATATACATATATCTATACCTATCATATGTATATAATAGATATAGATATACACAAAATTGATAACTTTGTGTCATTCATATAGAATACAAATCTCGATTCTATATTTATGTTGGGAACCAATGACTTACTATCCTTCCCTGGAGGGATGGCCGAGAGGATTAAGGCGTCGGATTGCTAATCCGTTGTACGATGATCCATTCGTACCGAGGGTTCGAATCCCTCTCTCTCCTGCCAAAAAAGATTAAGATATTTATTCCTTACGTCCGGGATTACGGCCAGGATCGTTCGATAAGAATCCGAATATGAAGAGAGAAACAAAGAAGATAACCACTGTGTAAACAAGCAGCTTAAGGGTTAGCATGACCTAATCTCCAAAATTATTACTAGGATCGGGATAGAATGGATCCAAAATATTTATACCACACATTACTATTGTTTCGGAAGAGTGAGAAAAAATTCTTAATCAATTGGGTTGGTCTCTAAGGAATCAGAACGAATCCTTGTGAATAGGAATCTTATACCGGTGTAGAAAAATAATCGTAATTTTTTACTCTCCTTTTTTTTACTCTTCCTCTTTTTCCCAACCCAGACCCATCAATTGGGAATCCTGGTTAAATGGAGAAAGAGGGATTTGAACCCTCGTTAACCGGGGCTAAACGATTTTCGGGATCGTCGCAATCAACCACTCTGCCACTTCTCCTAAGATTTATATCAATCCTCCATTGGAGTATGATACATTAATTTTTTATACCTTTTGTTTCAGGATGAGGATGTAACTGAACCTTTAGACCCTACTTACTCATGCAACTAAGGGGGAGGGAGGTGGATTATAAAGAGTCTTTTTCAACCGATCGGGCGGGAGTGAAGAGAAAACTCCCGCCTTCCGAGGAGTAGTAACAGAATGATTGGCAGAAATTGAATCAATGGGATTGCTCAATAACTAATTTTGAACCCTTTCCCGTTTCAGTATCACCCCGGATCGGGTACCTGTACTGCGTCGAATCCTATGATGAAAAACTTTTGGAATAATAAATTAAGCATTAGCGGAAACTGACAGCGGCTTGCCACACAAACGCTGGGAGGAAGAAAAGCACCGGTATGATTGGCATTACATCCACGATTGGATCGAAAATAGAATAAGCTTCGGGTAATTTGGCAAGATATATATCGGGCAGATGAGAGTTACTTTCCGAACAGGCATTAAGCAAAACTAGCATTTTATTCTCCGATCATGAAATATTCTATTTGAAGGAATGAATCGATCCATTCATTGTGGCTCCAACATCCCTTAGTTACACCCCATTCCAAAGATTATTGCTTCGTTGGTTGTAACAGGGGCCTACAACATTTTACCGAATCGAATGAACAAAAAGCTAATGAATGATGGGCTTGATCCCCGTTACCCAGCCGGAACTATTTCTCATTCCCTACGAACACCAAACCCGTTCGATTCATTAGATGGGAAATGCACGAATTGACAAGAATATAAATATAAGTATATTGAATATTATCAATACTTCGTACATTTGGGACGTGGCCAAGTGGTAAGGCAACGGGTTTTGGTCCCGATACTCGGAGGTTCGAATCCTTCCGTCCCAGATTTTTTTATATAGTTTAATTTCCTTACACTACTACAATACTCTCAAATGGGTTATGGTGCAATTGGGATGGAGATCCGATGATTCCACACCTGCAGAATCTCATTGATAGACATTGCAATCCAGTATTTCGGTAATGAGCTGAGCATGCCGGGAATGGTCTCTTTTGCCAATATATGATAGTTAAACCAGAATATAAAAAATCCATGAAATTAGCTTATTGGATGTATGCCGGCCCTGCCCATATTGGTACTTTACGGGTAGCTAGTTCTTTCAAAAACGTTCATGCCGTAATGCACGCCCCTCTGGGAGATGATTATTTCAATGTAATGCGTTCAATGCTTGAAAGGGAGAGGGATTTCACACCAGTAACTGCTAGTATGGTGGATCGTCACGTATTAGCACGTGGATCTCAGGAAAGAGTTATTAATAATATCAGTCGGAAGGATAAGGAGCAACGTCCCGATTTGATCGTACTAACACCCACATGTACTTCCAGTATTCTGCAGGAGGATTTGCAAAATTTTGTAGATCGAGCATCTCTATCTTCCGATTCTGATGTAATTCTCGCGGATGTTAATCATTATCGAGTTAATGAGCTCGAAGCAGCGGATAAAACTTTGGAACAAATAGTTAGATATTATCTGAATAAGGCTCGCGAGCGGGGAACTTTGGGTCAATGTCTAACTGACAAGCCTTCTGCAAATATAATTGGTATTTTCACATTAGGTTTTCACAACCAACACGATTGTCGTGAATTGAAACGTGTATTAAGGGATTTAGGTGTTGAGGTTAATCAAGTCATTCCAGAAGGAGGATTTGTTGGAGATATTCGTAATTTACCAAAAGCTTGGTTCAATATAGTTCCGTATCGCGAAGTAGGTTTAATGACTGCGAAGTATTTGGAGAAAGAATTTGGAATGCCTTATATATCTGTGACTCCAATGGGAGTTTTAGATACAGCTGAGTTTATTAGGCAGGTGCAGAAACATATAAATCTATGGGCTCCCGTGTCATTGGGTAAGAAGTTCGATTATGAATCTTATATTGATAAGCAAACCAAATTCGTTTCTCAAGCCGCTTGGTTCTCAAGATCTATAGATTGTCAGAACCTGACGGGAAAAAAAGCAGTAGTCTTCGGCGATGCAACCCATTCCGCTCTAATCACAAAAATACTCGTCCAAGAGATGGGAATTCATGTTAGTTGTGCCGGTACCTATTGCAAACACGATTCAGAATGGTTTAAGGAACAACTTCAAGGTTTTTGTGATGAAATACTCGTAACGGAGGATCATACCGAAGTGGGTGATATGATAGCTCGTACGGAACCCTCTGCTATATTTGGCACTCAAATGGAACGTCATATTGGTAAACGTTTGGCTATTCCTTGTGGAGTCATTTCCGCACCGGTTCATATTCAGAATTTTCCTTTGGGATATCGACCCTTTTTAGGTTATGAAGGAACCAATCAAATCGCTGATCTGGTTTATAATTCATTTACTCTGGGTATGGAAGATCATCTTCTGGATCTTTTCGGGGGTCATGATACTAAAGAGGTTATTACCGAATCGTTGTCCACAGATAAAGATCTTACTTGGAGCCTTGAGAGCACATCGGAATTGAATAAGATCCCTGGTTTTGTTAGGGGTAAGATCAAGAGAAACACTGAGAAATTTGCACGACAGAAAGGAATTTCAACTATTACAGTAGATGTACTGTATGCAGCCAAAGAAGCATCAAATGCTTGATATCGTTCAAGTTAAGAACGAGCTGTACGAAGGGAAAGGGGTAAGAATGGGATTGGGAGAATAAGGAGTAAGCTTTTTTTCCTTCACTTCCCTATTATCCTCTCCCCCTACCGTCCATCTTCAATTCCATTCTCCCCCACGGATTCGGAGTAATCTTCAGGATAATCCAATGAATTCAGTTTATGGTTCTTTGCAACTGCTTCTCCACTATCCGCTATTTCTTCTTATAATATATATTCATACGGTTTACTTATATCCTTTGCGGAATCTTTTCGATGGGAAGAAGTATCTCTCGCACCTTTTTTCGTTTCCTAGTGGAGAGAAACATTATACTTTTCATTGGAATGTGTATTGGAAAGAAGTAGATTTAGTATACTCGATGAATACTAAGTGATGGAGGGATTGAATAAGCTCCCGGTACACCCGAGGAGCTTGTCCCTCCACATCGATAGGTTCCTTGCCGGCCCGCACTGAAGGATTGACAAAGTTATATCATCTTGATACAATAAGAGACAGTATATATCATCTTAGATCTGTCAATCAAGATACTGCCAAAGCATTTCCCTATTAAGGCCTATGAAAGGACCAGGTATTTTTATAACTTCAAAATCATTGGATCCTGATCCATACGCATCCTAGTCATACTTATACTTCCCTTTCCAATGCGGGTTGCTAACTCAATGGTAGAGTACTCGGCTTTTAAGTGCGACTAAGGTATTTTGCACATTTGGATGAGACATAAAATCATCCGTATCATTGGCGAGGTTCGCGGAACTACGACTAATCCTTGCAAGGGGAAACTATAGCATGTCGTTCATATCCATTCGATTTGTCAGATTATTAGATCTGGTGGATTAATCACGAGATTTGTATGAGTGACAGGAACAGAATGGATTGAGGATAGTTAAATCTAAACGGAATCAGATTTTATACGCAAGATTCCTATCCTGAGTCCGAAGGGTTAATGGATAGGGCTGTATGGCCCGAATCATAGATGGAACTAGAAGAACGAGCTTCTGTTCATAGATCCGCTACTACGGACTCACCCCGGTGATTAGTGGTTAGAAGCTAATTGTAGCCAATCTGGGTAAGGTTTGTCCCTACCTCAGTATGGGACACTGTTATCTAAATTGAGTCCTAAATACTCGAAAAAAAGAATGTGTCAAATTGACTAGTGCGCTGATTCAGTGGAAATTTTGTTTCACGCGAGTCAGGAGAGCAATCAATACTTAGAAGATATTGATGGAATCTTCGGTTGATAATTACTTAGAGTAATTAACGTATGCAACTTATACGAATGTTTATCACCCTACACAAAATCCATCTCATCGATCTTCGAATAGATTGCACTATGTAATACCCCGAAATCTGACTAAGGAGGTTACTCTTACGAGAATCACGAATGAAATATCAGATGTGATTGGTGGGTTACGAGTAGGAAGAAGCAGTTTCTCACGGCAGAGATACTTTTCATATCCCCTCCTTTTCCACGATGATCCTCATGCATTTGCACGTAATCGTTCCTCCGACGAATCGAGTCCGAAATCAATGGACTATCGGAATAGATTCGGAGGATACAGTATATTAGCAGTGAAGCGATTGATTAGTAGGATGCGTCGACGAATCCTCCTCAGGCCAATTTTGCGAAACCACGATCTGGATCAGCCATATACGGATCGGTATCTTCACGAAGGTGTGGCAGTAGTATTGGAATTTACTCTCTCGAGTAACCCAAACCTCTCATCAAGAAGTCTGAGTGGATGGAACTGTATCCGAACCCTCCATTCGATTCCCCTCTTCATGGAGCATAGGTACCTAAATTCTAATCTTGTATTGGATTTGAGAATCCCCTATTTACTTCATACAGAGATTCTTATTCGACTTCTTCGTCGACGGATCAGGGATGTTCCTTTCCTGCATCTACTGGGAACAATCTCTCATAATCTTCAGGATCCCACTTTCCAAAATACTTCCTCACTCTCCCCTTGCGTAAAAAACAATAGATTGTTCCTTGTTCTATGGAACTACTATTCTTATGAGTTCGAAAATCTATTAGTTCTTATAGGGAAACGATTTTCTCAATTGCGATCGATTCCTTATATACCCTTGGTTGATCGAATCCATTATCATCGCAGGGTGAAACGTGTTATAAGATTATCCTGCTTACTACCATCAATCACTTTCCCGATCAGGAATCCATGCATCCATTTTGTTAGATATGGAAATAATTGCATTCTAGCATTTGAGGGAAGTAATTACTCTGCAAGGAAGTGGATACATTACCTTCTGAGATTCTGGCAATGTAATCACCATTCTTGGTTACGAACCCAAAGGATTCGTATCATAAAATCCTACATAAATTCAATTTTTTTCCTAGGTTATACTCTGGGTTCTCTATCTGAAATGGTTGGAATTAAAGCCAAAACGATGGATAATTTATCCACTACCCATATTACTTTCAGAGTATTATGCCCCAAAGTTCCAACTTCCCTTTCGATTCGATCCTTAGCAAGGGAAGGTTTTTGCAATGGTTTAGGATTTCCTATCAGCCGATCAGCATGGGCTACTTCAACGGATACTGATACTACAAATAGATTCAATCGTTTATGGAAAAATCTATTTATCTATTACAGCGGATCGTCGGGGTTAGGCGGTTTGTACAGAATAAGATACATACTTCGATTCTCTTGTGCTAAAACTCTGGCTTGCAAACATAAAAGTACAATACGTGCAGTTTGGAAGAGATTCGGTTCAAGGTTCAACCTGAGATACTCCTTAGTAAATCCTTATCCGACTCGTTCTGGAAATTATTTGCATAATAAGAGATTTTGGTGCTTGGATGTTAGTCAAAACAATCCTCTAATTCATTCAGTACGTGATAGTTATAAATAGTGAATAGATTGGTATGAAAATAATAAGTTTCCATTCGGGATATATACACAGGGAGAGCCGTGTGCTTCGAAAGTAGCAAGCACGGTTTGGGAAGGGATATTATTCCTAGTAGGATATACAAATATCCACTTCCATCCGACGAGTTCCGGGTTCGAGTCCCGGGCAACCCAAGGTAATTATTGAAACTTCCGATTATTTCTAAATATTACAAGAATCATTTTTCAATCAAAGTAGATTGAAGGATAGTTTATTCATAGGACTCGTATGAGTCAGGTCCTAAGAAACCTTATCCGGTGGATAATCATGTTTTTTAATAATTTTTTGCTGGTATTGGAACAAGATTTAGGTGATACCGGGTAATAGTATTGGATACCTGTCGAATCAAAATGATTTTAAATAGTAAGTTTTACTCAAAATAGGTTGACATGCATAGAGAGGTTGTGCTATACTCCAAAGTAACAGGCTTATCTGCTTGGGAAACCTCCAATTACTACAAAAACCAAGTGATATCATGACCGCAATTTTAGAGAGACGCGAAAGCGCAAGCTTATGGGGCCGCTTCTGCGACTGGATCACCAGCACCGAAAACCGTCTATACATTGGATGGTTCGGAGTTCTGATGATACCCACCCTTTTAACCGCAACCTCCGTATTCATCATTGCTTTCGTTGCAGCCCCCCCTGTAGATATTGATGGTATCCGTGAACCTGTTTCTGGTTCCCTACTCTACGGGAATAACATTATATCTGGTGCCATCATTCCTACTTCTGCAGCCATCGGTCTACACTTCTACCCCATCTGGGAAGCAGCTTCCGTAGATGAATGGTTATACAATGGTGGTCCTTACGAACTAATCGTTCTTCACTTCCTACTTGGTGTAGCTTGCTACATGGGTCGTGAGTGGGAACTTAGCTTCCGTTTGGGTATGCGACCCTGGATTGCTGTTGCATATTCCGCTCCCGTTGCAGCTGCTACAGCTGTTTTCTTAATCTATCCCATCGGTCAAGGAAGTTTCTCCGACGGTATGCCATTAGGAATCTCTGGGACTTTCAACTTCATGATTGTATTCCAGGCTGAACACAACATCCTTATGCATCCTTTCCACATGTTGGGTGTAGCGGGCGTATTCGGCGGCTCCCTATTTAGTGCTATGCATGGTTCCCTGGTTACTTCCAGTCTGATTCGTGAGACTACTGAGAATGAGTCTGCTAACGCGGGTTACAAGTTTGGTCAAGAGGAAGAGACCTACAATATCGTAGCCGCTCACGGTTACTTCGGCCGATTGATCTTTCAATACGCTAGCTTTAACAACTCTCGTTCTCTACACTTCTTCTTAGCTGCTTGGCCTGTAGTGGGTATCTGGTTCACTGCTTTGGGTATCAGCACCATGGCATTCAACTTAAATGGTTTCAATTTTAATCAATCTGTAGTTGATAGTCAGGGTCGTGTAATCAACACTTGGGCTGATATTATCAACCGTGCTAACCTGGGTATGGAAGTTATGCATGAACGTAACGCTCACAACTTTCCCTTAGACCTAGCTTCTGTTGAAGCTCCTTCTGTGAATGGATAATTAACCTACAGACCAATTGTGGAATTTCTCAAATACCAAAACTCTCTAAAGGGTTTGGTATTTGAGAACAAGAATTTATTACGAATCTTTATTATTTACTTCTTACAAATCTGCAGATAGTAATTATTAAGTTTATGCTGGGTAGTGAATTCGTGTACGTGTTCGTGCTTCCATACACAAGAGTTAATCGATGCAATTGTCTGAGTAGTTCTGACCTCCCACTGGATAAAGGACTCCCTTTATTCAATGTGTTTGGAACGGATTAAACAATGTTGGGGCGGACGTAGCCAAGTGGATCAAGGCAATGGATTGTGAATCCATGACGCGCGGGTTCAATCCCCGTCGTTCGCCCATCTCTGATTCATAAAAATTAATATAAATATCTAAAAAAAGAGATATCTATATATATATATATATCTATTTTTTTTTTTCCCCATACCCTCGGACCATAAACAAGGTTCTCTAGTTGTGAAATAATTTGCATTACTTAATGAGTGGTATTTTTTTAGTTGAGGAAAAGGCTATCCTTGGTCCAGACTCAACCCAACAAGAACTCTTATCTAAGCCACTCCCTTAAAAATAGGATTGCAATAATCTCCGTAACGAAGGCAATCGTCCAGTGGAGTTCCAAACGAGTGGTAAGTAACTGGGATAAGACCTTGTGATTCGGCATGTTTCACACAACTCTCATATACACACCTACTCGTTGCTTGTCACTTCGTGTGAATAATAGATGGAAAAAGGCTTTCAAAATGTTTAATTTAACTTGGTTGCCTTCGAATAAATCCAATCATAAATTCTTATGGTGATCAGTCGATTGTATCGACCGATCCAATGAAATACCGCGACAATTAAAGGACCTGATCGATGGATCCAGAGGCATTAAACTATAATAATATTTTATATCCCCAGGTAGAATTAAATCAGTGAAGTGCAAACCCTTGAAGGCTCAGGTATAACATAGAGATATTGCTGAAGTATTTCTTTAAGATTCTTGCAGAAGCTTGGTTAGTTTCGTTTTATTCTCCCCATCATTGTGTAGTTACCTTGCAAACCATCTAGCTCATTCTGAACATCCTGTATCAAGTCAAAGTATGAGTTTCCTTCATTGACTCAAAGATCCTTCTCATATCTATACCATACCTCTCTAGGCAATCTAAACATCCAAGTTTACCTAAGTTTTACAGAATGATTTCACATATGTTTATCTCCAGTGAGTTCTGATCCTCCTTGTTTCTTCCGCTTCGTACCCTCTCAAGATGGCAAATAATTGTAATATACTATTGTGTTCTGGGGGAGAGGGGGGGGTGGACAAAGGGAGGTAAAGAGCTTGAAGTCGCAGCATCTCCTCATTCAGTAGTTTATTACTAATTATTTGCTCGTACAGAATATTCCATCTCTTATCAAAAGTAATGGTAGCTTTGTGACGGATTATTCACCGGCAACAGGGAGCAAAAAAGATTCGCGATTGAGCCAAGGGTATCCATTTCATATTACTCATGAACACAGGTATTTTTACTCAGTAATTATAAGGAGGGCCTAGCTGTAAATAAAACCTCTTCATTCATTGGTATGTTCTTTAATACCTCATCCCTTAATATATGTACTCCCGGATAGGGTTCCCTGTACTACAATTAAATCTAGTTGTTGAGAATAAGCTAGAGCACTTATAAACTTTTCAGTGAATGAAGCATTATTTTGCTTCATGATCCCCAGTTCTAGGGGGGTGAAGACTCCGCATCAACTGCTACGGAATAAGCATATGATGGAATTTTCATAATTATCTGAGAGCATCTGCGTAAGAGACAATTTCTCTGGAAGGTCCGTTCCTTCTTTCCGATAGTAAAGTTTATACCCATATTCCAACAATTCCCCTGAGGTATCGGATGAAACAACATAGTTATCTGCAGTATCAGATTATTTGGTTGAATAATCATCTGTAGCATCAAGTTTATCTGCAACATCGGATAGACCAACTTGTTAAGTTCTTCGTATCTGCTTCTCCAGTTGCAAAATCATCTTCCGGAGTAGCATCGAGTTTGGAATCTCCACAAGATTATGTATCGTCCAAAATACCGAGTATATAGTTGTCTATAAGATATTCTCATGATACCATAGTAATATGTATTAAAGAATCCTCTATTAGTTAGGCATTTTTTTTTTTTTCTGTTCCTCAACAACGGATAAATCAGAATAGACTGGGGAGATAAAGAGATGAAAGGGGAACCAGTACAAACAGCATCTTCCGTACTTCCCAAGGTAACGAATCCGAAAGGAGTAACTGACATTAAATACTATTTCAGATTCTGGACGAGCCTTAATGTCGAACTTTCAACCGAAATATTCTCGAATTGTGGGAATGTTTTAAAATTCTTTGGTTCTTCGGTTCTGGGTTCACCCATTCCGCGCGATCCAAGCAGTCCAAAGATCCAAAATAATAATCTCTTACTAAAATTTTTAATCTTCGCTACAATCCCCATCATTTCGTACCGTTTAAATACCAGAGCTTGGATTGAAGTGGAAAATAAGGATTTGACAAGATTGGTAAATAACTCTGCAGAAAGTAATTCTGTGGAACGCACAGAATCAGTAGAATCAAATATTGATTCATTTTATTCATCGAAGAGAACATTACCCTTATCCGATGCATTGGATTCTTCGGTCCCGGAGTGGTGGAAGGATTGGATAATAAGGGATATACTACCTAGTTGGAGAATCTCCGCAGTATCGATAGACAAGGCTACAACGTTATTGAAAACCAAGGATACGCAGAATCTCAAAAATTTTTTTGAATTCTATATATATGGTTTGCCCAATGGGGAATGGACTAATTGGAGATATGATTTTAATCTGTGTTTCATACGAGATGGGGAACAAAACTCGGATAGATCTCAAAGTTTGAAGCGACATAATAATCTCTTGAGTAATCATTTACTATCTTCCGCAATGATTGCCTTTTGCGAAAAGTTGTTGTTTGAAGTCGAGGATCCATCTGATAAGAAAAACTATGAATCGAGTATTTGTTTCAGTGGGGGATACCCTTCCCGATTCAGGATCCATCCCCAAAGAAACTACCGCACAGATCTGTCCCATCAATCTGTAATTGATTATGCAGAATATCTAACGGATTCTTGGGTGAAACGCAAGTATCGGGAAATCGGTGAGAAGTTTATTCAAGATTTTGTTGAATTTTACAGTTGGGTGTACCAGTTAAGAAACCACCAAATTTTTCTAGGCTACGAGGATGAATTCGATACCCTAAGATACATCGTGGGACAAAGATTCGTTGTGTCGGGCAGAGTCGCTAGTTCCAAAAATTTACTTATTGCACAAAGTCTCATCTCAGACACTTTCTACAATTCATCAATCTTTATCCTTTCGAGAATAGTAAAGTCCAAATCATCGGAAGTAATCTACACTGAGAGAATGGAGAGTACCGGTTGTGAAAGCTCTAGTGGTGGGGTCTATAGGGGAGATAAGGACTTTACTGCTACAGAAGGAGGTGAGAAGCTTTCTTCTCCAATAAATTACATTACGGGTGTTACGAAAGGTTCCGATCGGTCTTCCGATCGCTACAGGGAATCTGACCCCAAGGAATGGGATTGGATAAAGTTCATGATTCTGATTAGACTACCAGTCAGTATCAAATATCTCAATCCGGGATTGTTTATTTCCCCTGTCCCTTCGCTCGTTGCGGATGGGTCAAAATTTTTTGGTAAAGCAAATATTGCAGACTCTTTCGCAGGAACTGTATCTCCAACGGATAGGGATATATTAGATAATAATGGTTTGGAACTTCCTAAGATTCTGAAATACTCTAATTACACGGATTTTGCTAAGTTGCCAATGGATGAGCGATTCTTTTCTGGTAAACCGAAAAGCCAACCGTTTAACACACAACATTCAGTTTCCTCCGAATATTCAGAATCATCAGTAATTAAAAAAATAGTTGATTTGTGTAGAATAAAAAGTTTATCTTGCTCCTCTGAAAAGTGTGGCGAATTGGTAGGGTATCGTTCTTCATCAATAAAAAAATTTAGAGAGAATATTTTATTGCTGCATAAGCCTATTATTCCGTTCCCAAGCATTACCCACCCGTTAAGTCCCGTACCCGAAAGAACTGGTCGAGCATGTTCCTTACAAGCCTATCCCCAATTCGGGAAATTATTAACGGAAGTAACAAATCAGATAAGTTCATTCATTACTTTGCCCGATCCTACTTCTGGTACACGATTTTATCACTCCATTCATGAGACCGATCCATACATTTTCTTAGGATCTAATACAGTGATGCTCCACGATTTGGAAACTGAAAACCTTGAGTATTATAAAAGATCCATTTTTATGTATTTTGCGGAAATTTATTCACTAATTGATGCAGCAACGGTTCGGGATATTAGTAAAAAACTATTTTTACCTTCTAATTGGTATGATACTCTTAATTCCTGGAACGATTTTATAAGTGAGACTAAAATTTCATGGATATCCCGAACAATTGATGTTTGTAAACATAATCAAATGGTATCTACGTATTCAGCGCGTATTCGGGCTGCGTATAAGTATTTCCATCCCGATTCTTTCGAACGTATCACGGGACTGAAGGAGCAAATGGATACCTGGATCATTAATAGAAATTACTACGATTTATCAAAATGTGCACTTCGGCAGGATTTTTGTATTTGGCGGAGATGTCGGGTTGATAGGTTCGGTGAGTTCGCTGGACAGACCGCTCGATTCTACTCCGATCCGCATGGAATTCTAAATAAAATCCAATACTTAGAATTCTTTTCGAAGCCTCTTCCTCAACAGATGGGAGATGTAGAAAGAATCTGCGGTTTCGATGAAACGGTAACGGATAGACCACCGGGAAATAGAACATTAGGGAAACATGATTCTATCGGATATTTGGTTACTGGCAAAGCTCTTTATAAAATATTAAAAATGTTCGAGTCCTTTATTTCTGATCCAGTACGTCTGATAAATCGTTCCCTCAGTTCAAAAGAATTCTATTGTTCCAATAGGAAGTTACTGAAGTCTCTTAAATATCGATTGGACGAAGATTTAATAGTACCATTTGGTTACTGTACAATAGCCACCAATAGAATCACGTTACACTTCTTACACGAGGAGAATATCCCCCTCGAATCTTCTTATAATTCAATTTGTGTAAGAATGGTCGAGTGGACAGATCGTTCTAACCACTTTAACGTGCAAAACAATATTTCATGGAAGCATTATTTTAATGAAGCAAATACACTATCATTCTTAGACTTTTTTCACAATCCCCTAATTAATTATGATAACAAAATATTTTTATGTGGAAGAATTCCTATTAGAGGTTGTAACCGCATATATATGGATCTCCTTTCGACCGATGCATTCAAGGGAAGTAATAAATCCCTATTGTTTGCTCGAAAAGAACCCCTTTCCTTTGCAGAATCCAATCCTTCTCATACAGAATCACGATTGTATAGTAGGGAACAACTCAGATACAGGTATCTCGTTCCTCTTGAAAATAAAGATTTTTTGTATAGATTTCATTTCGCGAAAAGAGTTATGTCACTTATTTGGATGGAATCTCATCATCTTGAAAAACCGAGTATATTTCCCCTGCAAAAAATTTATCTGAATCGTTCTCCTATCAAAAAAAAACTCGTTAGTTTTGGAATGTATTATTTTAATAGACCTCTCGTAGAATTGAATCGCGGGGAATTTTTGACTATAACAAATGATTCCTCCAATAACAAGTTGTATCAAAAAGAACCAGTGGATGATACTTCTGATATCCAGCTCAATCGGAATGATTCAAATAATCCGCAACTATTAGGCTCGGATGGGTGTAGGAACTCCAATAAATATTTTTTTCATAATATCAAAAAAAATATATATAAGCGATCCCTTTCAATCGATTTTAACGAACCTCGGCTAAGAACTCATCTGCATACAAAGATCGGATCGGATGCTGGTTCCGAAGAGTGGATCCTAGTTGAAAAATACACCTTATGGTTCTTCACCCCCGAATGGTGGAAGTATGTTAACAATTACTTTTCGGAAACATTTCCAGAAACATTACTTAATTCGATTGACCAATTGGAATATAATATCTTCAATAGTTCCAGGAATTTAGAAAGTTCATTTATTATTCGATTGCTGAATTTGTGGGATAAATCCAAAATTTATACTTTTAATAGTCCAATTCTTGATTATGGTAATTCTTTCTATAGGGAGATCACCGATCAGGATAGATATTTATTACCAAGATGGCTATTAGTTGGGCCTGTTATTGGTCATAGTACCCCATACTTAATACTAACATTAATCCCTTTCATCTATGCTATTTCCCAACAATACTTAGCAACCTCGATGGGCTTCAACTCTATTTCTTTATGGAAACGCTCCGAGATCATAAAATACTTGAGAGATTACCCGTGGAAAATTGCCATGGAGAGATCCAAAAATTTGGACTCTTCGTTAAGACAAAATTCGGCGAGAATATCACTGATTAATCTTTCAAAAAGGTTTTTCAAAAAGCTCACTCGTTTAAGTTTCTATCATCCTTTTAGGAGAGAGATAAGTATCTGGTTATCCCGGAAGAAAAATGTTGATACTTCCCGGGAGGAAAAGAGCTTGGTGGTTCAGTATCTAGTAACGAATACGCCTCTCTCTCGTTACGGATTCCAGCTAAATCATGATTCTGCTCCGTTGCACCATAGTATTAATAGATTCATCGGGAAACAGGGATTTAGTTATTTCAAATTCTTAATTAGAGCTTGCCAAAGATACTGTTTCACTCACCAGAATTCTCAATTGGATTTACTCGAAAATACGATGTTGTCTGCTCTTCAACAGAATTTTAATTCTACCATAATTCTCGGACGATTTAATCTCTTGTTGAATACACCAATTTCGCTTCAATCAGGATCATTTCCGGGTAAGGGTATTCTACTCGTTGGTTCCACAGAAATGGGACGATCCTATTCAATAAAGAATCTAGCAGCAAATTATTGTTTTCCCTTGGTACGAATACCTATCAAAAGATTTTTATTCAACAAACCTGATTTTCGCAATACACCTGTGGTTCTTCTTTCGAAGAAATGTCTGTATCGATTGAATCTAACCTTTGAATTGGTGAAAAAAATGTCTCCTTGTATAGTATGGATCCAGGATATTCACGATTTGAATTTTGATTACACAATTAACGAATCAGGAGTTAATCCTCGATCCTTACTTCACTCACTCCTGAGACAATTAAGTAATAGGAACCCAAATAACTGTCTCGAAAACAACATAATTATTGCTCCAACTCACGTACCCGCACGAGTGGATCCAGCTTTTATATCCCCGGATAGATTGGATCAACCAATAAATATTCGAATGCTTGATACCCATAAGCGAGTAAAGGAATATATAGTTATTTTACATACCAGGGGTTTTCACTTAGAGATTGATCCCGCCCGTTACGAAGATTTCGGATCCCAGACTATGGGTTATAGTAAACGAGACTTAGCAATACTTGCTAATGAAACTTTATTAGTCGGTCTCACCCAAGAAGAACCATCTGTAGGAACCGATACGATACGATTGGCCTTCTATAGGCAAGGCTGGACCATCGATAACAGGTCGCAATCCGAGACGGTACACGAGATACTGCTCTACAGAATAGGAAGAACTATTATACGTAATATCTTCACGAAAAATCCCTGCATGGATTTTCCATTGGTCAATAATCATTTACTAAGGAAAAGGTTTTACTTTATTTCCGATTGGTATCTAGAACCGCCTATTGTTGAATCGACTGTGAAAGAATCTACGATACTTTCACACATTCTGGGATGCTTAGCCGGACTAGCAGCTAGAGATTCTTGGTTCGCATGGAGGAACGAGCAAGAAAATTCTGCTCCTCTCGCTAGGATTGCGGAAAATGATTTTCAATTAGCTTGTGGGATTCTGGAGAGTCTCCTAGAGGAATTTCCACGGTTGAATCTTTGTGAGAATGAACTGAATAGAAATGCTCTTACTTCATTTGGTACAAGAATCTTTTCCACCACAGTCAAAAGATTAATCTCCCAAAACTTTAGTGGTAACAGGGTAATTTCAAACGGATCGATTGAAGATAATGCATTTTCATTCGATGTCAATGGATTATTTTGTGGAGTACCCCACGATATATATCGGGCTCCGAGATTCTGGCGCATCAGTTTCTTACGTGGCAGCACCTACGAATCCGTCAGAGTACTATCCGAACCAGATCCTTCGTACAAATCCATTACTTCCCATCGAAATCGAGATCGTTTTACTCAGGGACTTTCTACAAACATCGAGTGTGATCGATATCAAGGATCTGGAAGAAGGGAAAGTTTCGTCGGTTACAGAAGGCTCTTGACGGATGTGAGAGACAAGCATATAAAAACTCCGGAAAATCGGTTGAGAAATAATATTCTGAATAGGGGTTTTGTTGAATCAGGAACTGATGAATCATATATACAGTACAAGATGCAGTATCATTTGTCCAACCAATCCAATATATTTCTCGGGGGTCGCTTCGTTTGGGATCCCACAAGTCCGTTACTACCTGAAACCAATTACCCCTCGTCGCGTGACGAGCTATTCTCGGGAGAACGAACAGTTAAAAGGCTCTATATTACTTACAGTACAAAGAGGGGGAGGCAGACGCATTCTCCGATCGATAAATATAAAAAGCATTTTCTTTTTCATGATTCTAATCGTGATTCCATGATCGAATCTTTCCCCGATCCTTGGAATGAATTCCCCCTCTTAGAGAAACGATATTTCGAGTATATAAAGATTAATCAGATGATTAAATCTCATTTATTGACCCCACAGTTATTTCCCATTGTTTATCCATATCAAGTTATGTTTTTTCAACAAACACAAAATATATATGATCATTCTGTTGTCTCTGATCAACGCCATAGATGGATCAAAGTAAATCGATCTCCAACCAGAGATTCCATTACTTACACCATGCTCTTCGAAAGTTACCAATATCTAGTTAAATTATTTTCATCTAATATAAAAGCTTTGGATAGAATAATAAGTACATTACCAATGAATGGATTTATTCCATCAAGTAAGATTGAAGATATCTTTTCCGGTTGAGTTTTAATATAATTAATCTTCCAGCTCCAGTACCAATGTTTCTATGAATCCATAACTCAAACATTGGTGGGGATTCACTGTATAGAATGGTTAACCCAAACTGTAAGTTGTGGATCCCCAAAATTGAAATTAACATAAATTTGATAATTTTTTTTTTTTCGTAGAAGCTATTATTTGTTTTATGGGTATGACGTTGAATATACCATGAGACAAAAATAAAAATAAGGATCGGTATTTTTAGTCTCGATTGGTTCAGAAATCAATTGATTCGATATTGAGATTTAAAGTCTCTATCCAAGGAAGCAATAGAATGAATAAATAAAGATTTTAAAGTCTGGATTCTAAGAGTTAAATCATTGATTTAATAAATCGAGATTTAAAGTCTCGATTCTAAGAGTTAAATCAATGATTTAATGAATCAATATTCAAAATCTCGATTCTAAGAATTAAATCAATGGATATATCGAGATTTGAAGTCTCGATTCTGATTCTAAGAATCAAATCAATGAGATGAATCAAGATTTCAAGTCTCGATTCTAAGAATCAAATCAATGAGATGAATCAAGATTTCAAGTCTCGATTCTAAGAATCGAATCAATGGGATGGATCGAGATTTCAAGTCTCGATTTTAATAATCAAATCGATGGAATCAATCAAGATTTAGAGTCTGGATTCATTTAAAGTCTGGATTCTAAGAGTTAAATCATTGATTTAATGAATCGAGATTTCAAGTCTCGATTCTGAGAATCAAATCAATGAGATAGATCGCGATTTCAAGTCTCGACTCTAAGAGTTATTAAATCATTGATTTAATGAATCGAGATTTCAAGTCTCAATTCTAATAATTAAATCAATGAGATGAATCGAGATTTAAAGTCTCGATTCTAAGAATCGAATCATTGAGATGAATCAAGATTTGAAGTCTGGCTTCTAAGAGTTAAATCATTGATTTAATAGATCGAGATTTCAAGTCTCGACTCTAAGAGTTAAATCATTGATTTAATAGATCGAGATTTCAAGTCTCGACTCTAAGAGTTAAATCATTGATTTAATAAATCGAGATTTTAAGTCTCGACTCTAAGAGTTAAATCATTGATTTAATAAATCGAGATTTTAAGTCTCGATTCTGAGAATCAAATCAATGAGATAGATCGAGATTTCAAGTCTCGATTCTGAGAATCAAATCAATGGGATGAATCAAGATTTCAAGTCTCGATTCTGAGAATCAAATCAATGGGATAGATCGAGATTTCAAGTCTCGATTCTGAGAATCAAATCAAGGGAATGAATCAAGATTTCAAGTCTCGATTCTGAGAATCGATCAATTTGAGAATCAAGATTTGGAGTCTCGATTACAAAACCAATCAATTAGAAGACTCGGGATTTAAAGTCTCGAGTTGGGGGGGGGATGAAAAAGGAGAAGAGGGGGGGGAAATTTTGGTACCTGAAGTCTCAATTCTCTCGATTCGGAGGGGGTTTAGGTTGGGGAAGGAGGTGAGAAGTCAATGTTTCGGTCAGGGGTAAAGACTTGGGTACCAATAGAGTCAGAACGAATCGGAATAGGAGGTAGACACCTCCTGCCCTGAAGAGGATTCGAACCTCCAAGCTGTGCAGCACAAGATTTTGAATCTCGCGTGTTTACCGTTCCACCATCAAGGCACTCAATTCCATTCCGAATCAACTTAAATTCCAGTATGAATCTTTTTTTTTTCAGTAACCATTTTAACTATACCATCATGTTGAAGACAAACATATAAATAATTCCATGTATTCAAACTAAGTATAGCGTGAAACTAAGAAAGATGCAACTTTTGATTCGTGTTCATCCTGAGTATAACCTATATATTGGTGATTTGCAACACCTGTTTCGCATTCATCAAGAGTTTGACGTATCAATTAGTGGCGAGCAATTATCCTCTTCTTGCGCTCATACTCGAGTATGACCCACACAGTGGCAGCTTATAACTTATTCCCCTATACCTATTTCGAGTATAACTACCAAACTAGTAATATTCAACTAATATTTTTTTGCTATACATACTGAGTATAACATAAAACTTGGTGATGCGCAAGTATTTTATTACAATTCTCAATTACAATTCTCATATTATTAATAAGTTTATAAATATCCTTCTAAGGAACCGAAGAATCAGTCTTGAGAGTGATTCGGATATTAAGCGGGAGCAAACCGAATAAAGGTAAGAATCGCTCTAAAGGTACAAATTTAGTCACAAATTTACGAAATGAATGATTTGCACATTTGGGCTAGAAAAAATAAATTGTTGAAGGATCGGCATCATCAACACCTATCCACCTCTTGGTAATCAGCCTATATCTCTCAGTCGTTAAGGTAACTAACTACTCTGAAGAACTCCTTCAAGGATTGGTCTATCCAAATATTGAATTGAATGATTATCGTATTGGAACAAAGACCCGTACCTTCGATTGGTGGAAGGTACGAGTCTTCGTAACAAAAACACGAGAATCCTTTTTTTTTTTACTCCCCCCTTTTTTTTCCTTCTCCCCCATCTATTTCACTGGAGAATACTGCATGGGGACAATTCTATGGAGAAGTAGAAACGAAGTGTACGAACAATGGTTGGACGAGCCAGATACATTTAGATAAAGGCATTCTCTGCGATTGAAGTAACGGAATTTAAAAATATTCCCAATGTCGTGGACGCTAGCGTACATAAAACCATTATAGTTTCAAGCGCGTTTTTTGGTGTCAGGGAATATGGATAGATCTTGTATGCTTCTGTATAAAAAGTTCGTTGTTCACCCTGTCCAGTAAAAAGTAACTGGATTATTCTCGAATAGTAGTAAGGAGAAATAACACTGGTAATAAGTGCTGTTGAGACTAAAAGGTACAAACCCGTTTTCCATCCGCACCAGAAGGGGTAGAGTTTACCATAAAAACCTGCTAATGGAGGAATTCCACCCAGAGATAGTAGGCACAAAGTAAAAGAAATAGCTAATATAGGATCTCTTCTATACAAGCCCGCATAATCCCGGATGTTATCAGTTCCTGTGCGTAATCCAAATAGAGTGATACAAGCAAAAGCCCCTAGATTCATAAGTATGTGAATTAGCATGTATGTTATCACGCTCATATAGCCACTCCTTGAATCTCCAGCGATTACCCCGATAAGAATGTATCCAATTTGGCTTATTGAGGAATATGCAAGCATGCGTTTCATACTTGTCTGGGTAGTAGCAATAAGATTCCCCAAGACCATGCTAAGAATGGCTAGTATTTCGAAAGGGAGTTGCCATTCGATTGATAGAGGTAAAAGAATGGTATGGAGTATTCGAGTAGCTAGAGCTAACGCAGCTACTTTTGGAACGACGGATGAGGAAGCAACGACTGGAGTGGGAGAGTCAGAGTCGGAGGGAGTATTACCCGCCCCCTCTCTTTCAGAACCGCGCGTGAAACTTTCGACTCACACGGCTCCTGGGTCAAGGAGTCCTTATAAATAATTTTCCTTTTACAACCCTCCTCGCGTGTGCGTGGGGATAGAGTAATAAAGAACTAAAAGTACTCAGAAGTATCACTATCTACTAGCTTTTCGAGGAATCCCTTGTCAATGGTTTATAAATATTGCCACTCACCACCGATCTCTCCCTGATGTTTTGCTTTGAGGAAAAAGAATAGGGTTAATATCGAGTGTATTAAGCATGAAAACCATTTGCATTTATTCGTTCCGATGATACACATATATATTTATCTTTCTCATTCTTCTTTTCTTTCTATTTTTATCCCAGGTTGATTTTATTACAGTCGGATGTTTCTCGGTTTCATCTAAGATCCCCGAAGGATTAGGATCGATTAGACAGCCTTCTATTAAATCCCTGCATGTCACCAATCACAAGCTTCGTAGTAACTATCCCTAATAAAACCTGAGATCTTTTTGTATTCAATCACAATTGAATCTTATTTTTCTTTCTCATAAACTCCGTTCTACCTGGTGAATTAGTATCTAAGGAGTAGGAGTTTTCTACGGTTTCGAGCGAGTGTAGGAGCATATCCTTAACCCCATGTACCTATGGAGCATCCCGAAAAGATGGGCTAAGTATCTGTAGTAGGATACATCTAACGAATCACACTCCTTCATATACATCGGGCGCCCATTGATGGAAGGGAACCAGAGAGAGTTTGAATCCGATTCCTACGATAATGAATATTGCTGAAGCAGCTACTCCTGTAGAATTAAACTTTTGCATATTCATAAGGCCACTTGCTACTTCTTGTAGGTGAGTCTCTCCGCCGGAGAGGCCATACAGTAAGGAAAAACCATAAATTAGAATGGAAGAACCCGCTCCACCCATGAGTGAATATTTCGTTGCAGCTTCAGTAGACCGTACATCTTTCTTCATGCAGCCAGACAATACATAGGAAGGTAGAGCCAAACATTCCAAAGCTACAAAAATACTTATCAAATCATTGGCAATACATAGAAACGCTCCTCCCAGCGTGGATGTCAGTATGAATGACAAGAATTCTGTTGTAACCATTCCTGTGCATCGGACATAATCCACAGATAGTGGAACACAAAGCAACGCACATATATAAATCAATGATCTGAATAGATTGTTTAAACTGTTTATTTGTAAAGCTCCATAGAAATCGAATACGGGTTTTTCATTCCATTGAAGGAACAGTACTACTATACTTGTTGCTAAAGCTGCCATTGGAACAGAATAGGACCAAAACCCATTTCTTGTGCCGGAAAGCAAATCTATTACCAGAATAGTGATGAGACCAAGAACCAAGATTGATTCCGGTAGTATGGGACTGCTCTGAATAAATAACAAGCCATAATCTTCCATAACAAAATTATGTATATATGTATACATATATATATATATATTTATTTATCTCTCTATTTTTTTTTTTTCTCTTTCTCCCCCTCTTCTCCCACTCCATCCCTGCCACTCAAAACTCCATAAATCTGTTTAATACAGTTGGTTTTATAGGGATATGAGTCGACTGAGTAGATCCCAAGGGGTATTTCTCAGTCGAATATTTCAACTAACGAAAATGCGAAAAAGCTCTGTTAGATTCGGCCATTTTATGGGTCTCTTCCCTCTTGCGTACGGCACTGCCACTATTTCTAGCAGCATCCATCAATTCAGAACCCAATTTCGAAGCCATACCCCGGCCAGAACGTTTCCGAGACGCTACCAAAATCCATCGAATAGCAAGTGCTTTTCCTTGTACGGGCTCTATCTCGACAGGAATCTGGTAAGTCGATCCACCAATACGTCTCGCTCCCACCACTACATTGGGAGCGACTGCGCGTACTGCTTGTCGTGAAATGGATAATGGATTTTTTCCCGTTGTTCGCTCGATCCGTTCCATGGCGCGGTAAAGAATTTCATAAGATATTGATTTTTTACCGTCACGTAGGATACGGTTAACCATCATGTTAACCAAACGATTACGATAAATTGGATCCGATTTTCGAGTATCTATTCCAGCATTGCTTCGACGTGACATTGATTTCTAAGGATCCCTCCTCCAAATAAGCTTTATATTCGATCATTTATTCTCCTATTTATAAGATCCAGCAAAAATTTATTTCGGCTTTTTCGCGCCATACTTAGAACGACCCTGCTTGCGGTCCCTCACTCCCGCAGCATCCAGGGTCCCCCTAACAATATGATACCTGACACCAGGTAAATCTTTGACTCTTCCGCCTCTTACTGAGACTACTGAATGTTCTTGCAAATCGTGGCCAATGCCTGGTACATATGCTGTGACTTCGAATCCGGAGGTTAATCGGACCCTAGCGACTTTGCGTAACGCGGAGTTGGGTTTCTTGGGTGTGGTGGTGGAGAAGTCGACGAATGGGTTAGTTACCCCATTGTCGCTCTACAGAACCGTAAATGGGACTTCCATTCCATACGGCTCCTCGTTTGGTTGCAGTAGCGGTATAAGAAGGGAGAGCGATAGGGATGGACGGGAAAGGGCGAGGGGTGTGGGGAGTAGAGTGAAGGGAGAGAGATATATGAGAGGGAGTATAAAAGAATCAGTGGGATATAGATATAATTTTTTATTCCTACTGGTACTTATCTAGGAGGGAAAAAACGGAGCTGATATTTCAATTATTGACGGGTTGACGTAAGCTTATCCATGCGGTTATGCA